GTACAGACTCGGTATAATTATATCTTGGGGTGATTTCTCGAGTTGATAGACTTTGTCAGTAGTTTTTGAGCTTCTGAAGGACCAAACCCACCAATTCTCTACCAACAAACGGAGACGAGGAGAAGAGAGGTACGTGGAAGTGGAGTGACTTCCTAGCTAGATATGCGTGAACCGCTAATTCTTCCCGGACTCACCCATAACAAACAAACAAACTTCGTGGAAAATTTTTGTAAAAGTATAAAGAAAAAAAAAGAAGTAAATGAATTGAAATAAAAACGATAAGCTATTTACTAAATTCTACGATTTTGCTCCGTTTTACTCGTACATAATTGGTCAAACAATTCTTAAATATTGTGATACAGCAGGAGCTAATGGTTAATCCAATTACTAATTCAAGGAAATTTTTATGTTCCCGTACGCCCGCAAGACACTCTAGAAACAAAATTTAGCTACTGCTGAATTACTTACAATTACTAAATCATTGACTGAACGAATCACACTCCTTCATATACATCAGGAGTCCATTGATGGAATGGAACCAGAGATGGTTTGAAAGCCGTTCCGGCTATGATGAACGCAGCAGCGGTATAGGTTGCAACAACATATTGACTGAATGAAATTTCATCAGCTAGTTTATCAAGCTGGAGCTGCCCACCAGAAAGTCCATACAATGAAGAAAAACCATATAATAGAGAGGACGAACTCGCTCCACCCATCGGTAAAAATTTCATAGTTGCTTCACTCGATCTTATGTCCCTTTTAGTATATCCAGACAAGAAACAAGAGGATAGGCTTATAAATTCCAAGGCTACATAAATGGTTATCAAATCATTTGCACAGCAAAGAACCATTCCCCCCAAACCTGCTGTTAATGTAAACAACAAAAATTCTGCCAAAGCCGTTTTTGAACATCGTATGTAATCAATCGACAATAGAACAGATAGTATTGAACAAATCAATAGAAAAAATCTGAATATATTACTAAAGTTACTGATGTGAAGGTTTCCGGGAGCAATAGGAACTTCCCACTGGCATAGTGAAGCGACCGCACTAATTGACATAGATATTAAAGAAATTCTGTAAAGCAGAATTGCATTCCTACCCCTGTTGACTAAGTCTATAACAATAACTGCAATTAAACTGGTAATTAAAACACGTTCTGGCAAAATTGACAAGTTACCGAGTAAAAAAAAGAAATTTGAGAAAAGAAGGTTGGTGTCATTCATGATAAAAATAAGGGTAATGTTTGGGAGCAGGTAACCTTGTGCTACACCCATTTGGAAATCGAATTAACAAATTAAGTACTTTCGTATCTATGTGGTTGTATAAAATGTGGTTGTATGAAACATATCCGTATCTAATTAGGAAATTCATTCAGAAGCAAATTTCTCTTTGCAAGCAGATCAATTAAACTCCTATTTTTGATGTGCCAAATCTCAATAAAACTGACCGAATCAGGCTTAAATGCCAAATTCTTCGATTCTTGTCGGAGCCAGACTCACGAGATAGACGAAATTTCTTTGGTAGCTCCAGGTCAAATCTACGTCGCAAAAGACGTATTGTACTCTTGTGTTTGACGGCTAACGTACTGTCACAAGAAAGTCGTAGTATGTATCTCAATCTACGCAATCCATCTCGATTCGTTGAAGCACTGTGATACAAGGAAACGATTTTCCGAATTTGTACGAACCTGTTCAAGATGTCGTCATCTGCTAACATAGCCCACGCTAATTTACTAACCGGATGTCCGGTTCTGTCGCAGAACTTATCCTTTGCCAAGAGCTTAACTAGCAGCAAAATTGGAACCTTAGGATAAAACTTTTTATCACCGGAAATACTGATGTAGGAACCCGTCGTAGTTTCAATCTGAACATTTTTTGATACTAATTGAGTAGTTAGGGTGTAACTCAGAAATGAAATGCAACCGTTAGATAATGATTTGAGATGTATTTCATCAAATTCAGTTCGATAATGAAAATGGGATCTGAGAAGTATCAGAAAATAATAAATCCATTTTTTCGCAAAATACCCAGTTCCCTCAAAAGCTATAAAAGATTTGCTTCTGCATCGTCCGTAATGGATGCACAAACTCCGAGTGAGATAGCAATCGACGTCTGCTGCGTCCAATTGAGATCCATATGCAGAAACATGTGCTTCTTTCCGAATAATGTTATTTCGATCGGGAGATGCAAAATATCTTGGCTGTGATTCATGCATTTGTCTCCATAGAACTAGCAGTAGCGAATCAATCTCGTAAATGTAAAGATTTGCAAGTAGGATGTCAATACTTCTATGTTCTTTTTCTCTCCAAGACTGAAAAATCTTCCCACACAAAGTTTTGTATTTACGAAAAACTATCCTCAATAAATGCGAAAGTGAAACATCTTTGATTTGTCGGCGAAACAATCGAATTGAAGTTTCTAAATGAAGATTCTGTGGTATCTCCGTGTCTAAAACGTGGTTGGATTTAGGTAATCTATCTTCTAAAAATAAAAATGTTAAATGAATCGACTGTGAAATTTTTGAGTTGTTACTTTTTATAACCGCTATCCGATCCAAAAAAGATATTTCCAAAATTAGACATATTGTCTCTAGAAGCCCGTGGAGATACAAATCCATGTTGAATCTACCGGTTTAGTTTCAAACAAATTCCGAATAAATAATTTCTGAGTAATTTTGGTCGCGTATAGCACCAATTGAACGCTTTATTGCCACTATACTACACGCCCCGAAGACCAAATCTGTGTTTGGTTTATCCAAGTAACGCTTGCGGGCAATTGAGTAAAAATTTTCTTTAAACAAAAAAAGAAATGTATATGGTAAACAATCTTGGATAACGCTAAGCTCTTCACTTTTCCGTAGTGCATCAAATTGAGGTAAGGATCCGTAAGTGGTTCTCGTTGCAGCAACTCCCAAGCGTTGGTATGTTTCATAAAAAATTTATCTGAGAAATTCAATCTATTGGATTAGCAGCTCTATTTTCATCTTATGGATCAAATGGAAAGAAAAAAAATTCATTTGAAACTACGGTTATTTAGTCACTCCACCCAGAGGCACTTAATCCGCTGCTTCGTGGGACGACGGAGAGTGAAACTCGAAGGTAGTAAATATTTACTGATGTAGTAAATACTTACTAATTCGGTTTTTGTCGAAATCCACACTTTCTGATTCGATCCTCGGTAAATTGCCAGACTGTAACCGCCTCTTGGGGAAAGTCATAGCGAATGATACCAAACCTTTGATACGAAATCAACAACCAATCCTTAAATCAGTATTGAGTTGGAGAGAAAAACTTTTGGTAGAAATACTGTTGTCCTTGATGTTAATACGGTCATTTGCTCAAACTACTTATATTCTCCCCCCCTTTCTCCACCTTTTAATCGCACTTGTAATGATATGTCCGATATCACTTCTTTTAAAGAGATGTCCCATATAACTCTTCTCAAAGGAGGTTTTGATTGGCAACCAATAGCCTCTCCTGAATACTCTGCTTCTTAGAGGAATGACAAAAACAGCATAGATGTAGAACATAAGTAGAAGAGAAGGGTAATATAAAAACACCTGAAAGGTGCTGTAAACTGGGCCCATTAGATTCTCCTAGAATTTTATTTTTGATTGGAAGTTGATTCCGACTTGTTCAAATACTTTCGCCCGTTTCGAAATGTCGCGAACAGTTGCTGTTGGTTGAGCTCCTTTCCCAATTAAAGCAGTAATAGCAGAAAGATCTAATTGGGTTTGCTCTTTCCGGGGATTGTAGGATCCAATCTCCTTGATGGCCTCTCCTTCCCGCCGAGATTGAGCATTAATAGCGACTATTCGGTAGGTAACTTATCGGGATAGATGCGTGCACGCGGGACGGACCCCCCAAAAAAACCGTATATGAAACTTTAAGTTCGTACGGCTTGGAGCACAACTTCAATTGAATAGATGGTTCCTCCTTCTACTCAGTTGCATAAAAATACTTCTAACTCACATATGCACAACATGGATATTTTCCCATTTGTTGAGTTATCTCTTGACGAATCACCACCCTGCGAGAAACATTACTATGAGGTAAAGAGGGAGACCTATGCACTTACGACTCTTTTCTGTTTCTTTCCCCATCAATGGATTCAACTGGATATTGGACATCTCCTCGTTCGTAGATCGATTTTAATAATCCTTAGATTAAAGCTCAACCCCAAGGGTTTTCCAAGTTTGGAGTCGGTAGCAACAAAACCTACCCCATTGACCCAGAAAAAAATTATTAAATAATTTTTTTTGTATACGTGTTACAGACGAATTACAACTCAATTAAGGTCGCGTGGTTGAATCGCCTCACCCAAGTAATAGTGAATCAACCCCGATAAAATTCAGTTTTTAGTGCCTGGTGGGAGCAGCTTATCCTTAAACGAAAGAAGGAACGAACTAATGAGGTTTTACCGCTCTGTTTTGTGGAAATAACCATAGATATAACTTCTTTCAAAAAAAAAATAAATCTATTTAAATAGATACGTATTCTTCAAGTTTCATTGGGTAATGGGTTTTAACAAATGTCGAAGTGGTGACGTCCTACCCTCTTTTTGGGGAGAATCGGCGGTTACTGGATTCCGCAAAAACGATCTCGATGTTCGAGTCACACGTTGCTTTCTACCATGTCGCCTCAAGCGGGGTTTTACCATAATATCTAAAAACTGAGAATTATTTTATTGTTAAATACTTATTGCTTTAGTAGCTTCGATTGGGATTTCCGGTCCCGACTTCTCGACGCATTCCCGGAATCGAGTTAAATAAAATAGCCTACAACTTGGTTCGAGTGATTAATTGGCTAGTTGATCGAATTAGGGGCTTGATCTTTCCTTAGCCGCATACATTACATCAGCTGTAATTTCTGGAATGTCATTTTGTTTCGCAAAGACTTCGGTATTTTTCTTGGTTCTCCCCCTTACAAAACCAGGGATTCTATTTGATTCCGACTCAGCTTCGGGGGTCCAGTTAATATCCTTCCTATCTGTTGATAGGGATTTAGTGCTTATTTCTTTGGTGTCGTGGCCTCCAAAAACGTCCGGTGAATGATCTTCCATACCCAGATTAAATGAGTTATATATTAGATCGGCTATTTGATTGGTTCCCTCGTAACCTGGAAAAGGTCGATATCCCGGAGGAGAATTCTGAATATGAACTGGTGAAGAAATGACCCCACACGGGATATCAATACGTTTGCCAATATGACGTTCCATTTGAGTTCCAAATATGGCGGAGGGTTCGATACGGGCTATCGTATCCCCAACTTCAGTATGGTCTTCCGTGACTATTACTTCGTCGCATAAACCTTGAACCTGCTCATTAAACCGTTCTGCATCGTGCTTGCAATACGTGCCCGCGCAACCGACACGAATCCCCATCTCTCTAACGAGTATTTTGGTAATTGAGGCCGCATGAGTCGCGTCACCAGAAATCGCTGCTTCTTTTCCAGCCAAATTTTGACAATCAATAGATTTTGAAAACCAAGCTGCTTGAGAAACAAATTTTGTTTGATTTTCAACATATAACCTGTAATTAAGTCTTCTTTCCGATAGCACCGAAGCCCAGACATTCACAAGCTTTCCGATCTGTGCAATGAAATCGGCTGTGTTTGAAATCCCCATGGGGCTTATCGATGTGTAAGGCATTCCATACTCCTTTTCCGAAAAAGTTGCTGTCATTAAACCTACTTCGCGATAAGGAACTGCATTGAACCAAGCTCTTGGTAAATCTTTCAAATATTTAAGGGATGCTCCCTCTGGAATTACTTGACTGACTGAAATTCCCGATTCTCCGAGTAGACGTTTCGATTCACGACAGTCATGTTGATTGTGAAAGCCTGAGGTAAAAATTCCTATAATATTTGCTGAAGGTACATCCGTCACGGATCGATCTAAGGTACCTTGTTTACGAGCCCTATCCAAATAATGTCGAATTATTTGTTCCAAGGTTCTATCCGCCGCTTGAAGCTCATTAACTCAGTAGTAATTAACATCCGCGGGAATTGCATCGGACTCGGAAGACAAAGAAGCTCGATCTACAAAATTTTGTAGATCTTCTTGTGAAATACTAGAAGTACATGTAGGTGTCGAAACAATTAAATCGGGGCGTTATTCCTCATCTTTTCGGCTTATATTATTTATAACCTTTTCTTGAGATCCACGCGCTAATACGTGGCGATCCACTACACTAGCAGTTACTGGGGTAAAATCTCTTTCCCTTTCCGACATGGAACGCATTACGTTGAAATGGTCATCTCCCAAAGGGGCATGCATTATAGCATGTACGTTTCTGAAGGAACTGGCTACTCGTAGAGTACCAATGTGAGCGGGTCCGGCATACATCCAATAAGCTAATTTCATAATTTGATTTTGGTATCTTTTTGTTGTTTCGTATCCTAAAAGGATCTATTGCTATATACGGCTTATCATCATAATATAAACTAGAAGATCCGTCAAAAGGAACTATTGTATTGGGGGGGGTAGCGAGCCGAAACTACAAGTAACATCTACTACTTCTCCAACTTCTAGTATATGGGAACGCAAGATATCTGTTTCTCCCACTTTTTTTTTTTTTTTAAAAGATCTGGGACGGAAGGATTCGAACCTCCGAGTGACGGAACCAAAACCCGCTGCCTTACCGCTTGGCCACGCCCCACAAATGATTCTTATGGTGACTATCTCACACTCCAGCTTTCTTGTCAACCGGTTTTTCCTTATTGACTCGGCTACACAAGAGCAGCGACGAAAAGAAATTGGAATGATTAGGAATTAGTAGTATTTCACAGAAATAAATAAAGAAAAAGAAGACTCAAAAACAAACACATTCAAATAGCAGTTTAGTTCGATACAAAATTGGATCCATCAATCCCACCTATTTGAATGAATGAACATATAATAGTAGATACCTGACGGGTCGAACAGTCGCAAACCGAAGTGTAACCATGTCAAGGGAAAATTACTTGTTATATTATTGGAGAACAAACATGATAGTTTTCCGTAACATCTATCTAGAAAATCCTCTTCGTTTCAATGAGGCCTTTTTTGCTAAATTACCCGAAGCTTATGCCGTTTTTGACCCAATTGTGGATGTAATGCCAGTAATACCGGTGTTTTTTCTCCTCTTAGCCTTTGTTTGGCAAGCCGCGGTTAGTTTCCGGTAATAGGAATAAGAGGTGACTTAAATCAAAAATGCCCTACCTTTTTATTATTTACTACGAGCTGAAAAAAAAAATGGGGGGCCTCTGCAATTCAAACAACAAATTAAGTAAAAAATTTACTTTTTAGTCCTCTTATCTAGTGTCCGCGGAACGAAATACCGCTGTGCTCACGTTTATACCAAGTTATAGGATTGGGTACATCCCTCGCAGCTCGCTTGGGATTAGCAAACACTAATAGCAAATTAAATGCTTATGACATTTCTTTCACTTACATAATAAATAGATATTAAAGAATATAGCATTGAATAATATGGATTGATTTTATTTGTTGGATTAAGTGGCGTTTTACTGGTAAAAGCTTGGTTCTTATTCCCGTTTGGAAAGAAAATACGTATGTGTGTGTCCAGACAAAAATGAGTAAAAAAAAAATAGAGATTCCAAACAAAAACGTACCCCTAGTTATAAACATGGAGATTCTATCATGCTTACCCTCAAGCTATTTGTCTATACAGTAGTCATTTTTTTCGTCTCTCTTTTCATTTTTGGTTTTTTATCAAATGATCCTGGACGAAATCCCGGTCGTAAAGATTAGTAAAAATTAAGTTGGAATCAATGCCTCATTTGTCTTAGTAAAACAACTTTACCAATATATTATTTTAATTGATTTATTAGTAAAGGAGAGAGAGGGATTCGAACCCTCGGTACATATAAATTGTACAACGGATTAGCAATCCGACGCTTTAGACCTCTCAGCCATCTCTCCAAACAGCTACGGATATCTCTCCTTTCAACTTTAACATGAAGTCGGAGTGGAAGTCTATATTTGCAATCTCTACCTAGTTTGTGGGAGAAGCGACTCCGTCCACGTATTGGAGTTGAATTCCCGATGACTTCTGAATGAAATAAGTTTTTTTCTCCTTGGTCCCCCCCCTACCTTTTTGTAAGTGTAAGGGTTGGTTGTGAAATGGCATCAAAAAAAAATGAATTTGTAACTGAATTTCTTGGGTACGAATCAATTATCTTGCCCAACATCGAATCAATGTTTTCGATTATGAGCCCAGCTGGGGTTGGCCAAGTCACTTATGCAAACCAAACTAAATCGAGTAGCACTGCGGTGCGGCGGCCAATCTCACAGCTAAGACGCTTGTTATCAAGGCATTACTAAGTGCCAAAATTGTTTGGCTGTCTACAATTCATGCCGTTGATTTATCCTACGTTTCGTATGGGTGGAAAGAAAGAGTTGCTTCTGCATATCACTTGCATGAAAACGCTTCGATTTCTCCTACTAGCTTTAGCTAGTGAAGTCACGTGGAACTGAACTACCACTCCAATTTATCCGAGACGCTCCATTCCAATAGTAAACTACTGAATGGCTAGAAAAAAAAAATATATATATATAGAACCCTTTTTGATATCGAAATTTATTTCTGAAAAACGATATAAGGAGACATAATGAATCTGGAAATAATTGCACAACTTGCTGTTTTGGCATTGGTAGTTGCATCAGGACCGCTAGTAATTGCGTTACTGGCAGCTCGGAGGGGCAATTTGTAACTTTACCCCCGTAGGCAGCGCGACTCTACCGGGAATACCAAGTTGTATATATAGGTAAAAAGGAGGCATAAGCAAGGGAGGGGCGGGGGAGGGGGGGGGGGCTCCTCCTATGATTTTGAACATCTCGTGGGTATACATATAATTCATATAATGTAATTGTATCGTAGCGGGTATAGTTTAGTGGTAAAAGTGTGATTCGTTTCATTTTGGTTTTAATAGTTGGGGGATCCTTCAAACCGAATCTCAACTGAATCAAATCAAAAAGCTTTATTTTTACAAAAGCACATCTATTTTTCTTTGCTAGTTTTTGGTATGGAAAAGGAATGCGTCATTCCCGTTACTCCTGTACTTCGGAAGCTATACGGGTTAGTGGCGAAGCGGAATTGGTTCGGTATGTAAGAGGCTTAGGGCGGCCCCCCCCCCTCAAAAAAAAAAAGAAGAGTAATCTATGGGTAGACATCTAAAATATTTGTTTCATCGTCACTGAACCTTGGAGAACAATCCAAGCTTAAAAGTTATAGATAGATCGATCCTGGTTTATCGGGATTATCAAACACTTACTTGGTTAGGCGATAACCTTTGTTTCAACGACTCGGTGAAAAATATTTCCCTAAGGATTTTTAGGAGTAGAAATAAAGAACGAAGTAAACAAAAGAAAAAAAAAAAGGTTTGGTAAAACTAATTTTCTTTTCAAAGGATCATCTAAGAAGTAGATGTCTGTTGTACGAGCAAGGCGTATGCAGGACCGACATAGATGTTATGGACACCACTTCCTCCGAAGTGGATAAAAAAAGTGGTATCATCTCCCCTTTCCAAGGAAGAGAAAAAGTCTGCACATGATATATGTTGCGTAACTAATATCTGGGAGACATCGATCCCCCCGAAATGGGGTTGCAACACATTGCCCTCTACAAATGAAACAAGAGAGGACACTTTTTGTTTTGGTTGTTCCGTTTAACTGGATAGGTGCGTGGGAGCACACCCTCACCCTACCCAACTTAGCACCACCTTTCCTTCCATATTTTCATGAAGGAGCCGAATGAGCAGAAACTTTCATGTTCGGTTCTGAATTAGCGGCGTCACAACCACGAGTTACCGTCGACTATAACCTTTAGCCTTCCAAGCTACTGATGCGGGTTCGATTCCCGCTACCCGCTAGTGATACTAAAGATGCCAGAGCTCTGCCCCAGTCGAATTAGAATTAGCCCTCCGCCACCGACTACGTCGTGAACAAACTAAAATTTTAGTTTGTTCACGATTCGGCATCTGATCTGTCGGCATACTCACCATCAAGTAGAATAGGAAAGATATAAACGTCCATCGTCTAACGGATAGGACAGAGGTCTTCTAAACCTTAGGTATAGGTTCAAATCCTATTGGACGTAATTCTGTCTTTGAGATGACTATGCCAACGTAAAAAAAAAAGTGGAAGTGATTGGATGAATACTGGGAATTATTCTCTAGGTACAATCTGCGACTTTATTAATTACCTCTGCTGCAGCAAAAAAAGTTCTGTTGACTCCCTAATAGCCTCTTTTGAAAGTGTTTCTGCTTGTTCCGTAAACACCTTTGTAGAGCGAATAATTTCACCAAATTGAGGTTTATTGGCTGTTACGTACTCGCGCAGCTGAACCAAGAATCGTTTCACTTGTTCGACATCTGGTACATCCAAATATCCGTTGACTCCAGTATAAATAGTAGCTACTTGTTCTTCCACCGATAATGGGGCTGACTGAGACTGTTTGAGTGGCTCACGCAATCGCTGGCCCCTAGCTAACTGATTCTGAGTAGTCTTATCGAGATCAGAGGCAAATTGTGCGAAAGCCTCTAATTCTGCGGATTGTGCTAATTCCAATTTTGATTTGCCAGCCACTTGTTTCATAGCTTTGATTTGAGCTGCAGAGCCTACTCTAGATACAGAAATCCCCACATTGATTGCTGGTCGAATCCCAGCGTTAAATAGGTCTGCTGATAAAAATGTTTATCCATCGGTAATAGAAATAACATTGGTAGGGATATAAGCTGAGACATCTCCCGCTTGCGTCTCAACAATGGGTAAAGCCGTCATGCTACCTTCCCCCAATTGGAGACTCGACTTAGCCGCTCTTTCTAAAAGACGGGAATGTAAGTGAAAAACATCTCCGGGATATGCTTCTCGCCCAGGGGGTCTTCTTAATAACAAAGACATCTGTCGATAAGCCTGGGCTTGTTTAGGAGGATCGTCGTAAATAATCAGGGTATGCTGCTTGCGATACATGGAGTATTCAGCTAAAGCTGCTCCTGTATAGGGAGCGAGATATTGCAGAGTGGCTGGAGAATTTGCGGTCTCCGATACTACGATGGTATATTCCATGGCACCGCGATCTTGAGAAGTGTCGACTACCTGAGCCACGGACGAAGCTTTTTGACCAATAGCTACATAGACGCATATAACATTTTGACCTTTCTGGTTCAAAATTGTATCTGTAGCTACTGCTGTTTTACCAGTCTGTCTATCCCCAATTATTAGTTCTCGTTGGCCACGACCTATAGGAATCATCGAGTCAATAGCAATAAGACCCGTTTGCATAGGTTCGTACACGGAGCGTCTCGAAATAATCCCTGGAGCGGGAGATTCAATCGACCTAAACTCAGAAGCTGGGATTTGACCTTTCCCATCGATAGGTTGGGCCAAGGCATTTACAACACGACCTAAAAACGAGTCACTGACTGGTATCTGGGCAATCTTTCCCGTCGCTCTTACAGAACCTCCTTCTTGTATGGTTAAACCATCACCCGTCGGTACGGCCCCAACATTATCAGATTCCGGATTCGAAGCGATGCCTACTGTACCATCCTCGGATTCCACCGATTCACCAGCCATTACTTTGTTGAGACCATGGATACGAGCAATTCCATCTCCGACTTGGAGTACGGTGCCAGTGTTAACAACCTTTACTTCTGGGACATACCCTTCGATTTGCTTGCGAATAATGCTGCTAATTTCATCAGGTCGGATGTTTATTACCGTTTTTGCCAAAAAATCTTACTGGAAGAGAGAGGGGTTAAGATGAAACCTGTTCCATACTGAAATGGAGACTAGTAGTGAAGTTGCCACTAATTGGATTTGCTTCCCATGGCTCTCAGCAGACCGATGTGATAATCAATCATTCGCAGATGCAGTTCATTATCCAAACGACTATTCGGGCTTTCCAGAGCCCTTTCGGACGCTAGTCGAGAAACTTGCTGCCGAACCTGCTCAATTGCGCGTTGTTTCTCGAAGCGAATCGCATAATTTTTACTATCTTCTAGTCCTTTTAAATCTTCGTCAGCTGCGTCAACGAGATCCCGCTGTTCCCTGTCCATCTGCGTAAGCCCATTGATGCGGATCTCATCCGCTTTAACCCTTGCTTGTTGCAGGCGAATACGAGCCTTCTGAAGTTTTTCAGTAGCTTCTTTGTGACGCTCCTCTGCATCACGAATTGTGTTCAAAATTGTTCTTTCACGATTTTCTAAGAAATTGATCAATGAAAGTGGATTAAAAATCTTTGATTCTCAAAGACTAATGATCTCTTCCCAAACCGAACATGGATTTTTCGATCCATTCGGCTTTCTTGCCCGCCTCTTACGGTGTTACGATAAGTTGGAAGAATCTAACAGATAACGTCTTCACGCACGGGCTCGCCTCCCTTCTTCCTTTCTCTATTGACAAGTATCATCTCGAATGGGCTTAGATGAAATAAGCAATATTTGAAGGAGATTGAGGGCTCTCTCAGATAATTATTTAAATATATTTGAGAGTCGCTTTTTCCGAATAGTATTCATCTTGTATAGGTTGTCTATTCAGCAAATTGAACGAGATTGAGCCAAATCAGCTCCACTATCTATAAATCTACCCAATATAGATACTTATCTCGAAGTATAAATACTTATCTCGAAGAGTGGTAGAAATCGAAGTATTCCCGATACGAGTGTCATATACCGAGTTATGCGTTTCCAATCGCGACTTGGATTACGCGATAGGGGAAAGAAAACCCCAATTTTGCTAAGACTTTAAGCTATTCTATTTGGCTTTAACCATATTGACGACAGTCCCGAGGATTGGTCGATAAGAATCGAAGTTTCATCGACTACACGAAATGCTCCGGTTCTTGCATAACATCCATTTACAAGGAATTCGTCGGGGTTTTGCACCTCTTCCTAATTCGAGTGCAACTGAAGAAACCAGTTATCCCATTCGGATATACGACTCGCACACACTCCCTTTCCGTAGTAAAACAATATACCTAGTACCAAAATTAAGTTAATAAGGTTTGTCTCCAAGATATTGGTATTTAAACCAATACTTGCGGTGAGAGTCCAATAACTCGGGGGAGCGGCGATCTCACTTACACTTCTCGTATTCCTTTCCCTCCTGGAAGGTTTTACAAAATTTGAGCAACTTCTGGTCCGGCCCAGGAAAAGGTGATCGACTCCGAAGTCCGAAAAAGAGAGTCGCGGCAAAGACGAGACTTTCCGAGTTAGTAATTTTAGCAACTGATATTGGTATATCTTATTTACTAAAATATAAATATTTTTTAGTTGGTGCAGAAAAGAAAGAAAAGTTGCGAGTAAATGTTGTAGGGACTCGACTGACTGGTAGATGAGCAACAACTCCTGCGACCCCCCCCCCGAATTATCTGTTCATCATTGATTTGAGAAGAGTTTCGAAAGAAGGAAAGGGGGGGGGAGGAGGTACACCCAACTACTTCTTATTTCCTAATAAAACCAGGTTGGACAGACGGATTTGCAAATAACGGGGCTGGAGCTACAACTGGTCCGTGAATTGTCAAAGCTTCCATGAAAGCCGAACTCGATAATGAAGTACCTCGTATCTTACCTTCCGCTTCTGGCTGTCTCGCAATACCCTCGACTGCCTGACCGGCGGCAGTGCCTTGGCCGACACCAGGACCAATTGAGGCAAGGCCCACAGCTAACCCAGCAGCAATGACAGGAGCAGCAGAAATCAATGGGTTCGTATTAGTCTCCTCCTATTTTATTTACGTTAATCAATACTGTTTTGTTGGGTGTTGACTAGACCCGGCGCGATAAAGACGTCTTAGTGAATGCTAATTGGGAAATTGATTCTACATGGATCTGATCAGAACTATTGATATGATGCAATCCCCGCATACGTAATGTCCAGTCCAACTCAGAGCAATAGTGAAGGAGGGGAAGGAAGCATCTACTTCCTGGTAAACGTCGATGGGTACGGTTTCCCGCCTAATCCAATAATTGGATCAAAAAAGTTTGGTTATTCGGTAGTTTTGGTTATTCGGTAGTTTTGGCAATAATAATTATCTACTGAAACATGTCTATCCTAATCCTGGGGTAAGTAAAATTGAATCACTTCATTTGATGTACTGTGGCGTAGCCATAACTGGGACCTAAACCGGCTTAAATCAAGTATTTTGTTTCTTCCTCGTGAAGCATTCAAACTTGACAGCGAAACTCACTATTTCTTTTTTCTATTGGAAAACTCAAACAGTTCAAATTGAATTGGGAGGGAGGGCCAGACGGGAGTCCTTACCTTATCCCCTCCCCCCGTTATTCCTGTCGTTCGGGGGAGGGGATAACAAGGGTCTGGTACTGCTGTGTCATGATACCACGGAGACGGTTTCCCTCACTACAGCGACCCAGTAAATGGGTCTAAAAAAGAATTCTCTCGTGGTTACAATATTTTTTTTTAATGAGTCGTTCTAATTATATCAATGATGGCCCTCCGTGGATTCTCCAATATAAGCTGCGGCTGAAGTAGCGGAGATTAAAGCTTGTATGGCACTTGTAAACGATCCTAAGAGCGTCGTGGGTACGGGAACTATTAAGGGTACTGGGGAGACAGGAACAGCTACTACCAACTCGTCAGCCAAGATATTTCCAAACAGTCGAAAACTAAGTGATGGGGGTTTGGTAGAATCTTCTGAAATATTAATAGGTGGTAGTACCGGAGTCGGCTGTATGTACTTACCGGAATAGCTAAAACCTCTCTTGTGTAAACCTGCATAAGAATGTGCTACTGATGTAAGCAAGGCTAACGCAACAGTGGTGTTAATATCGTTGGTAGGTGCAGCCAACTCCCCATGAGGTAACTGAACAATTCGCCAAGGAAACGAAGCACCTGACCAGTTGGAAACGAAAATAGATAGAAACATCGTTCCAATAAACGGAACCCGGGGACGATATTCCTCTTCTCCCATCTGGGTCCTGGTTAAATCCCTAATAAATTCAAGAACATACTCAATGAAATTTTGGCTGCCAGTCGGTATGGCCTGCAGATTCCTGGTAGCCACAACAGGTAGAGCCAACAATAGAGCGATGACGACCCAGGAAGTTACAAGAACCTGTGCATGAACCTGGAAATTTCCTATTTGCCAATAATAATGTTAACCTACTTCTACACTCGATACTCGATACAGATCATCAATCTCATTAATTTGCAGTTGCTCGATGTGCGTAATACCCCCCTCCCAATAGAGAAATTTATCTAAAATATTCAAGGTGATCACTACACAAATTTTCTAGAAGAGAAGGAGCGGATTATTTGCCGACGAAATTACAAAATATTCTCAATTGCGATATGATTCTTTTACTATTTCACTGCAAGTTGTCGAGGTATAGTCCTGCCACCTGTCAATTTACTTCCGGGACCTTCGAGTTTGAACGACCCTCACAAATAGCTAATGCTGGTTTATCTAATACCCATCGGATTGAGGATCGCGCATCGTCATTGCCAGGAATTGGAATATCTGCAAGATCCGGATCGCAGTCTGTATCGACGACACGAATTGTGGGAATACCCGGGATAATACATTCCTTAAGAGCGATAGATTATTCATGTTGATCAGCAATTGTCGCAATATCGGGTAAATCTGACATATATTGAATTCCGCCTAAACACTTTTTTAATTTAAATAATTATCCTCTCAAAGTCGCCGCCTCTTGCTTCGGGAGTCAATCAAACCCTCCTGTATCTTCTCCAGTTTGTAAATATTGAAACCTACGAAGACGTGTTTCTGTAGTGAACCAATTTGTTGACGTACCACCTAACCATTTTTCGTTCACGTAGTGACATTGAGATCTTGTTGCAGCTGATGCTACCAAATCAGCTACTTGATGTTTTGTACCTACCGTTGGGAATTCCTTTCCCTCCGCTGCTGCATCGAATACCAAATCACAGGCTTCAGATGAAAGACGGGCAGTCTGAGTTAGGTCGAGAATATGAACACCCTTCCGTTGCGTAAATATATAGGGTGACATCCTGGGATTCCATTTCTGGGTTTGATGACCGAAATGAATCCCTGCCGCCATCATTCCTTCCGAATCAATATTCCAATTTTTCTGTTGCATCTTCCCCTCAGGTATAAAAAACTGTAAATTCGTTTCATTTTAACTAAACTTAATAAATTATTACAATCTAATGATCAATTTTGTGGGTTGAAATACACGAGAAATTCATCTATGATTGAATCATCTTTTCTCACACTTCAAGATTTAGGCAAGGGTGGGATCGATTTAATCCGTTATGAATGACTAAATTGGGATCGAGATCTTGCGTTTCGTAATAAGCACATAGACTATTTTTTGTTCTCCAACTTGGGTTCTTGCTACTCCCATTTATTGCCGAGTGAAACTCTTTTCGTTTATTCACTTTTAGTTGACAAACAATTTCTGGACTACTCGTTCCAATGGGGACGGCGGCGCCAAGAATAACATTTTCTTTCAATCCCTTTAGCCGATCGATTCGACCACGGAGAGCAGCTTTAGCCAATACCCGAGTGGTTTCTTGAAGACTCGCCTCTGATAAAAAACTAGTAGTATTGAGGGATGCTTTTGTCATCCCCAGTACAATAGGTTCATAGAAAATCGATCTCTTTAATACGCGATTCATCCGTTCCGCCTGTGATAACTCGATGAGTTCTCCAGGAAAGAAAACATTAGTTATTCCATCTTCCGATGCTACGACCCTTGATGTAAGTTGTCAAATAATAATTTCTAGATGTTTATCGGATATTTGTACTCCTTGAGATTCATAAACTTTTCGAATTTGATCGATTAAAACCAACTGACAGTGTTCCATACTTGTTCCGGTACTTAGGAAGTGGCTCCAGAGGTTCCCAATTAATCTCGTAATACTCCGATTCCACCTCCCAAAGAGATTTTCAATTCTTGCCGGAGTAGAAGCAACGGAACGAGACTCCAGCAGCTGTTCAACCTTTGGAAGACCCTGAGTGATGTCTCCAGATTTCAATCGATCATACGGTAATGTTATTGATGTATCTCCCTCCCCAATGATGTCTCCAGAAATCTTATGAGGAGTTGCTCCCCGGGTCGCCAAAAGGGTCTTACCTGTTCTGACTAATGAGTAATCCTGGTGAATAGCTACGATCTGACCGGACTGGATACATATACTACTTTTACGGAGGTATCGACTTCCACTGATTGGTAGTCCTAGATTAATTAACAGGATTCCCCGAATAAAAAACTTTGGTGGTAAATAAATTGGCTTGTCCAATAAACATTTATTTAAAAGGGGGTTTATTGGACATTTCAATATTAATTGGTTTTCATCAATGAAATACGAATGTCGATGTTCCAACGCCTGTGTCGAATAATTGACAAAATGTTTTTCGACGAAAGACACTTTGCCACTCAGTACCGAATGGTAAGGAGCTGATAAGCAGTAAGTAATCCAAGAAGTTCCCAATAAACCTACCTCTTCGAATTTGGTTTGACAAGAAGTGAAGTTCGATCTTTTGGATTTAGGCAACTTTTCTTCAACATTCAGATTTAGAAAATTTTCTGAAAGAGATTCATATTTAGAACTCAATAAACTGTTTTTTGGACTATCGTCGATGCAGGCGAAATCATCTCCACCTGATTCTGAGCCATAAAAATATTCTCTAATTTCTTCTTCGTAGTTATTATGGTCTGAATCAGCAAATAAAAAAGTACGAGAGAAGTTGAACGGTGACAGAATCAAGAAGGACGCACCCCGTTCCGACACCGAATGAACAGTACCCTCATATTTGGGCACCAGTTCGTTACGACTGTTGGATAAATCGACTTGAATAGGAGATAAATCGTCGACAGACACCGATTTTTTGGAAACCCGATTGACCCCGACCCTTCGTGTGGGGGGAGACATCATCGAATTAACCTGGAGAAAAGTACTGAGGATATTATTTACTTTTATATTGGTGAGAGATAAATAGTTCTTTTTCGTAGCAAGGGTCTCGTGAAAATATCTCTGCCATGCAACCACTAAACAAGTTTGAACTAATTGAATAATTGTGTGGCTAATTCGTTCAATTTCCTCACCATTTCTATAAGAGATACATAGAAGAGTTTCAGCTTTTGCGCACCTTTGCGTCTTCGGCTTGTCGGGGCAAAAAACTGTTTGGATCAAAGAATCGTTAGATACGTTGTACTCGATAACTGGTCTTACCGGGACGGAAGTCTTTCTTTTCCTGTAAAGTGTAACTGATTGGAGGTAAACCCAACCCCTCGCTTTGATTCCATCAAGAATCGTATGGCCTGGCGGTATCAGATTACCACCTCGCTTGGGTCTACTAGTTGCCTTTCGGGGGTTGTGAATATATCCAGGTAAAATCTTTACCGCAATATTATTTGTTGGTGTTTTTTCGATTCGGATCAATCCACCTACTTTACCGATAATAGTATTAGTTATTCGTGCACCTTCCTCTACAACAGTATTATTTGTTACCAAAATGGACGATGAGGGTTCAGATATAGCATAAGCTTCTTCGGGAATTAGGAAGAAATTACCTCCTTTGACTACTCTATACCATGAACCGGAAGTTCTTCTTTTCGTCCCACCGTCACCAAATATCTTTTTATCAATAAGTTCGACTCCTATGGTCCCATACCTTATGACCCCCGAACCACCAGTTTGATACTGGGAGTTTTCATAGACGGCAAAGACATCATTTTCATCCAAAATGCTGTTTAGTTGAACATCAGTATTTGCAAAATATAATTCACTAAGGTTTTCTTGACATCGTTCCAGCAACAAAGAAACCAATTTCTTTTTTTTGGCCCGATCCACTCTGATACTAGAAAGGATATAGTTAGATATTGGGGGTTCTGACCAATTTGAAAAACACTTTGGATCAATTCCAAATTCTCGGATCCCTTTTTGGAAAACCCCGTAACTGGAATCGGCGGCTTCAACCTCTTTTTCACCAAAATCTTCGGAGTAATTGTGTCTCCATTCAATGGAATGGGGTTTGATACCGACTCTATCCTGATCTTTATGACGCAAATAGTTTTTAGCGGAATCACTAGAAGCTCCTGAAAGAATCCGGATATGACCCGCCTTGCCTACAACACGAATGGGATTGTCTATGCAATCACGGACGTGCCACGCAAACCTGCTCCAGTGAATTTCGCCTTTTAGATTCGGATAGATAGATTTTTGAATACGTTCTTTAAGGGGAAACTCCTTGGCGCGTACTTCCGCAATGATTTGCTGCGATTCAACATACTGACCGTTTCGAATCATGAGTAGACTTTGGGCTGGGATAACAAAATTATGTACATCGTCACAACTCCTGATACTAATAGGTAGATCATTTCGACACATCCAAGCGGGATGCCCATGTCGCGTACGTGTGGGATGGACCAACCTCTCATCGGAATTAATAAGTCCATTAAACGGAATTCGTACATATTCTGCGATATCACCCGTAAAAACCCCACCTGTATGAAAAGTTCTTGATGTTAATTGAGTTCCTGGTTCCCCAATTGATTGACCTGCGATGATACCAACAGCTTCACCTAATTCTACTAAATCATGATGAGCGAGACTCCGACCGTAACACAACTGACGAATCCAGAAAATGCTTTTGCATGTCAAGGGAGATCTTACATGTATCGGTTGCGCCGATGCAACTGAGTTACTGGCCAGTCCATCACTGATGTCTTGATTACGGGTAGCAATACATCTAACATCCCAATAGACATTATCTGCCAACACACGCCCAACCAATCTTTGATACGATATTGTTCTAATAGATCCTCCTTTTTCTTCAATGATATTCAGCAGAGTGATGCTTCTGATAGTTTCACAATCCTTTTTGCGTACAGCAATGTGTTGAACCACTTCGACCAGTCTACGTGTTAGGTATCCGGCGTCTGAGGTTCGCACGGCGGTATCCACAACCCCCTTGCGGGCACCGTAACAAGAAATGATATATTCTGTCAGGGATAAGCCTTCGCGCAGGTTTCTTCGGATGGGTAGATCAATTACTTGCCCCCGGGGATCCGACATCAATCCCCTCATGCCAAGCAACTGATGGACTTGGGATATACTCCCCCGGGCCCCTGAAAAAGACATCATGTGAACTGGATTCAAAGGATCGATCATTTTGAAACTTGGATTCATTTCTCGTTTTGAACATTCACTTGTAGCATACCAGGCTTCAATTGATTGACGTAACTTCTCTACGGCATGCAAACTTCCAAAACGGTAATGCTGCTCTGATACGTAACCTTATTTCTCCGCGTCTTGTACAAGCCACCCTCTGGATGGTACTGCTAAGAGATCGTCGATGCCCGATGAGACAGATGCTTTTGTAGCCTGTTGAAAACCCAAAACCTTAACTTGATCCGGAATATTTGTTGTAGATGCAATTCCAAAACAAACGACTAACTTCCCGATGAGTCGCCTCATCGCAACCCTATCCATCGTCTTATTGCAGAAAGGTAATTCAGTTTGATCCGCCATTGTAGAAACCTCAACTTCATATTTTTTTAATCCCATAGCATTTATTAACCAATAAAGTGAATTGAAATGACTTATTAATTCATTTATTAACTATAAAAAAAAAGCTTTCTCATTCTTCATTACTCCAGTTGTATCTAGATTGCGTCGCTGCACCTGGTACAGAGGAAGTACCATAGGAAGAAGAAGCTTTCGATACACCTTGCATCGCCTCCTTCAACTGCTGATTAAATAAAATGCGACCAGCCGTTGTAAGTACATACATACTTAAGATATATCCTTTCCTACACCTTCTAATTCGGTAATTATCATAGAAGTGAAGAGAGGTTCCTAGGGATTCATATTGAGATTCGGTAGGTAATTCACGAACTTTCGAACTAATCATTTGCAGATTAATTTCCCATCGAAGCCACAAGAAACTACAGAAATCAATTTGATTCAATTCCTTGGCTCTGAGTATATCGTAATAGCTACCGAAATGGGGTATTTCAGTGGAGTAGACGTCACCCCGGTCTACGAAAACAGAATGCCTATTTCCATAAATTCCTTGCTTATTCTCAATTGTTAGTGCGTAAAGACCGAGAAGCATGTCTTGACTAGGCACAGATACAGGATCGCCCGTAGCGGGGGATAGTAGATTTATGTGCGAGAACATCAGAAGACGAGCTTCAATCTGAGCTTCGAGAGATAAGGGCACATGAACGGCCATCTGATCTCCGTCAAGATCTGCATTAGACCCCCCACAAACCAATGGATGCAAACGAATGGCGCGTCCTTCTATTAAGATGGGTTGAAACGCCTGTATACCCAACCTATGCAAAGTAGGTGCTCGATTCAACAGTACGGGATGACCTTGCATAACTTCTCGAAGAACTTCCCATATAATGGGGTCTTTTTTCCGTATCATACTCTTAGCAGCTCGTAGATTACAAGCGAGGTGCCATCCAATCAAGTTACGAATTACAAAGGCTTGAAAAAGTTCGATTGACATTTCTTGAGGTAATCCACATTGATGTAATGAAAGAGATGGACCTACGACAATAACGAAACGACCTGAGTAATCGACCCGCTTCCCGAGCAAATTTTCACGAAATCGTCCCTCTTTGCCCTCAATAACCTCTGGAAATGACTTATAGGGTCTGTTATTAATATCTCTCATCGGTTGCCCGCGTATGCCACTGTCAGTGAGAGCATCTACGGCTTCTTGAATAAGTCTTTTCTGGCAAACAATTAATCCCTCGGGTGTAAATTCACTGCCCGATAGAAATTCAACAAGAGTATTATTTCGATGAATCACCTTCCTATAAAGCTCATTAAGATCAGAAGTAACTAATTCGCCCTCATACAATTCAACTATTGGTCTCAATTCAGGTGGAAGAACTGGCAAAAGATCCAAAACCATCCATTCTGGTTTTAGATTCGTCCGTAAGAAATCTTTGGCTAATTTCATCCGTCTGACCAGAAGATCTTTCCTCCTTTGAATTGTTCGATCTTCCCATTCATTCCCAACAGGTCTTTGCTTCGCCGGTACCTGCCACTCCAGATATGCACGATCCATAACACTTTGCAGATCCAAGCTAGCTAATCCTTTTTTGGCGGCGTCTCCCCCAGTAGCGATTTCATTCCCTTGAAGCGTTTCAAAACTTCGAGTAGAAAAAAAAATGGGAAGTATGTTTCTCCAGGATCGGTCTTCGTAATTAAATAAACCCCGCAATCTTAATGAAGTGGGCCTCTCGGCCACGGGCCTAGCAAGAAAAAGATTGGGATAGGTCGGATGATACCCCCCCCCTCAGAATCGGACACGAGTGTTTCCCCTCATCCGGCTCAAATAACTATTACTAAGCTTAAAACTTAGCTAATTTGACGTTTCTAAGACGCGATAATCCCACCTCATCGAGGATGAAGTAGTTGCTCATCACTCGAGTTTCAACTTGTCTCTCTCGAGTAGTCTCGATCCCTCCGTATCGAATGATCCACCCAAAAGAAGAGTGTTTATTCTACTTCTTTTCTATTTTAATTTGGTCATAGATTGGAGATATTTTCCTTGTTCCTGATGCGATCATTTCCCCCTTTGGGTTTCCACTCTACTTCGATGGCTATCAATTGATTTGAAAAGTCGATGCGATGATTAAATTTCCATAACCATATCTAGAAAATAGTTCGTTATTAAAAGAAGAAAAAAAAAGAGGATTACTTGAATTTTTTCTATCAACTAAAATAAAAAGTGTTTGTTACGAAGCCCAATCTGTGGATTTTTTACCAAGAATTAACCATGGAAGAAAGCCCTCAGTCTGTACGCGGTACTGTGTATCCCGAGTTACGCCATATTCCTCGGCGCGAGGAACATGTCGGTTAGAGGCTTCCCATTGCTGCATGGAATGACAGATTCTAATCAATCTGTGATGATCGACACATATGATCGAGTCACGCATCGCAATATACTGGGCTTTCTAGTTCTTTAAGAGGTTTGGCAGGTGGATTTGCAATATAACTAGGGATCCGTTTTGAAAACCATACGTGAGTTACCGGACACGCAAGTTTGATGTATCCCATTCGGTATCTCCGAACCCGGGAGTCGGTAAACTCGACTCCGCAATGCTTGCAAAAATTGAAATACTCCCCTTCGTTATCGACAGAGCGGTAATTTCCACAAGCACAGACTCCGCTCTTCATGGGCCCGAATATCCTTTCACAAAATGAGCCATCTCTCTCCGGTTTATGAGTCTTGTGATGCAACGTGTAAGGTTAATCGACTTGCCCAACGACGTCTCCATTGGGTAACTCCCTCTCAGCCCAACTGCGAATCTGTTCGGGAGAAGCCAGTCCAATCCGAAGTTGTTGATAATTAGTTCGATGAATCGTAATAGAAAAAGTTTTGATTGATTTTTCATAAAAGAAGTTTCGATTAGGTATCAAATGCTTTCACTCTCTCTCCCCAAATTTTCTTCGGGTATAAAACTGTGCTCCAGGTTTAAGCCCATGCGTCGTAACTCTCGAACTGGCAATCGGAAAGACTCTGGAACGGTATTGGGTTTATGAACGGGTTTTCCGGTCACAATTGCACTAGGTACTTTGTAACGAGCCTGAATATGATCTGATTTAATCGTAAGCATTTCTTGCAACGTGTAAGACACGCCAAAGCCCTCCGAAGCCCAGACTTCCATTTCTCCAACTCGTTGTCCTCCCCGCCTAGATCTCCCCTTGAGTGGTTGCTGCGTAACAAGTGCATAGGGTCCGCTGGATCGTGCATGAATTTTATCATCGACTTGATGAATCAATTTCATTATATAGGCTTTTCCAATAGTAATAGGTTGCGCGAAGGGATTACCTGTTCGTCCGTCGATCAATCGGCTCTTTCCGGGGTGATCGGGTTCAAATAACCACGGATTATGACTACTTACACTTGCTCCATAAGGTTCTGAGAATACTAGTTTTCTAGAAGCTTCCCGTTCGTATCTCTCATCAAGGGGTACTATACGGTAATGGGTTTCTGGAAACTCCCCGGCTAACCCGAGTAGACATTCGAAAATCTGTCCTACATTCATTCATGAAGGTACTCCTAAGGGACTTAATATCATATCGACTGGTGTACCATCTTGCAGATAAGGCATATCCTGTCTTGGTAATATTTTTGACACAATGCCCTTATTTCCATGTCTACCAGCTATCTTATCACCTACTTGTATCTTACGTTTCTATAATATATAGATATGAATGACTTCTGAATCATTAGAGGTATCGTCTTCGGGGTAGACCCACCCGACGTCAATGACTCGACCTTTTCCACCAATAGGAACTTTCAGACAACTTTCCCTTGCGTTAACTAACTGTATGCCAGAAATGGCTTGTAACGATCTCCCTTCTGGAGCACGTGATGAACCCGCCCCTTCTTGAGGCGTTAGTTTACCTACCGAAACGTCTCCTACCTCTACCCAAGATCCCGATTCTACGAGCCCATTATCGTCCAGGTGTCGAAGTGCCTGACTATCCAATTGAGGTATTTGTTTAGTAACCCTTTCGGGACCCTGATTTGTTACACAAACCTCAACCTCGTATCTTTCGATGTGAAAAGATGTAGAAATATCTTCGTATATCGAGCATTCACTAATCAAAACCGCATCTTCAAAATTGTATCCTTCCCACGGCATGTAGGCTACTAATATATTTTTACCTGGAGCTGATTCTCCCCTAGCAGTTGCTGCCCCGTCCGCCACGATTTGCCCGCTTCTCAGTAGTTCTCCTGGTGAAACCGTGGACTTTTGGTGTATACAGGTATTGTTGTTGGAACGCTCATATATCTTTAATTTGTTATTTGTAACGCGTAAAATCTCCTCATCGCTTGTCGCTTTATGGATTGCAGAGAGTTCGATTCTATTACCATCAATATATTGAATTTGTCCTTCCTGTCCAGATACAGCTACACTTCCTGAATCCAAAGCTACTTAACTCTCTAACCCAGTCCCTACAATGCATCTATCCGGCTTAACCAGTGGAACCGCTTGACGTTGCATGGTGGAGCCCGTTAAGGCGCAGTTCGCGTCATTATGCTCAATGAATGGAATAAGAGAAGCTCCGATAGAAAAGTAATGTAGAGGATGAATGCTTCGGAAATCAACTTGTTCCCAAAGAACGCTGAGAAATTCTTGTTGATATCGAACCGGTACGAGTTCCTTCTCCCTAGTCCTCCAGTCGGATATTAATGAATTTTCAGTGGCTACTCGGTAGTAATCATCTTCAGTAGGGGGTGAATCGACTAAATGCTCCTCCTCAAATGATTCCGACATTTTTGGGTACGAGCTCTGCAAAGATCCGGAGTTGCTAACTTTTGCCTGAATAGCTAGTGATGAAATGAGGCCAGCATTCATACCTTCCGATGTTTCGATCGGGCATATACGACCGTAATGACTAAAATGAATATCTCTAGCTTGAAAACTGGCAGTTCGTCGTGTCAACCCGCCAGGACCTACGGAGCTTAATCTTCGTTTATGAACCATTTCTGATAATGGATTAGTTTGATCCAGAAATTGCGACAGGGGGTGCGAACCAGAAAACTCTTTGAAAGTTGCTATTACTGGCGCGGGCGTCACTAATCCCCGAGGAGTTATTGCGCGTTTGCGCCTAACAGCTCTAGAGAGATTTTATCGAATCGAATTCTCTAAACGGTTTGAAGCCAATTTCAATTGTTCTTGAGGCAAATCCGCTACAGATCGAACACGTCGATTTTTCAAGTGATCTATGTCGTCGAGGTTGCCCATTCCGTAGCTTATTTCTATTGAGTGATCCGCGGCTGCTAATACGTCTTGGGGTAGCAAAAAATGTTCTGCTTCGGGTACATCAAGAGTTAATTTGATGTTTAGGTTTCGCCGGCCAATCCGCCCCAATTCGCATCTATGCTGAAAAAACCTCTTCTATAACTCCTTAAATATCGATTCTGAAAATGTTATATCCGCGTCTGTAGCAGAGTATGGGTGTTTGTAAAGTTCTGCTATAGCATCCTCCGAAGATTCAACAGCCCCTTTGTGTTTTTTTAAAATATTTGAAAAAATCTTAGGGTAACGGACATTTATTAAAATATCTTTTTTGCTTAACCCCATGGCTATTAATAAAATCAGAATGGAGATTTTTCGCTTCTTGCTAATACGAACCCATATTTTATCTCTCCTATCCATCTCTGGCTTAAACCTCCCTCCCCGATCCGAAATTACGGTGCTAGTATATGCAGAAACTCCTTTTTGATCCGATTCCCGGTTGTAGTAAATACCGGGACTTCTCAATATTTGATTAACTAAAACTCTAGCGATCCCGTTAATAATGAACGTCCCTTTAGAATTCATCCAAGGAATAGATCCGAGCCGTACATTTTCTTCTTGTACTACTCGATCTTCGTTGCGAGTCAATTAAACTGGTACATATGGATCGGCTGAATATGTAACACATTGATACGCGGCGTCTCTCTCTTCGACTGAAGGTTCTGCCAATTGGTACCGTTTACTAATTGATCGGAATTCAACTTCCTTATCTGTATCTTCAATTTTCGGAAAATTTTCAAGTTCTTCAAGTAATCTTTCGTGGACGAAACGACTAAATCCCTCGAATTGAATTCGTGCGAGTTCTGGTAGTACGGGCATATTTCTATCTCCTCCTAATGAAATGATACATCGAGACTCATCCTTAAGTAAAAGATATCGACTAGAGTTCCTTACCTTCATTTGTCTATGTATATAACAATCCTCGTATCAAAGGAATTTGCAACTTATTCCCTTCTTTTAGGCTTTTTTATCCATTTCATAAAAAAAAAATAGGATAGCAAATAAAAAACGGGTTTGAGGAGAGCTATACGTATACTTCACAAAAGAATTTCCACGAAAGGAGAAATCTTTTTGATGAGCCTCAAACGGAAAACGTCTGCGCGTAACCTATGTACTTTTTTTGGCTTAAATAGGTAATTTTATGACAAATTTGGTGAAAATACTTACGTATCCGAAGATGCGACAACGATCGATAGGAGAATAAAGGACACCTAACAGTAAAGGGGCGGGGAGGGGGTTGCAATTATAATTATATCACATCAGTAATTTCGATTGCCAGGAAAGCTTGAAGGAACAGACGTATGTCCATCCTTTCGTTGATAGCAATCTCAGTATTATCTATGATTTCTTGGTTTGAATGTGTAAAATGCTACTCACTAAAAATAATTAAAAATTGGAAGCACTTTGCTTTGCGCCTACTACAAATTTTTTCTCATTACTTCTATCATTATCCCCTAAACAGATCGTTGACTGCGAAGCAATTGCTACATAGACTCCAATTAACTAAATTCTTGGGATTGTAGTTCAATTGGTTAGAGCACCGCCCTGTCAAGGCGGAAGTTGCGGGTTCGAGACCCGTCAATCCCGCTAGATTCTAATGCAACGCGGTAATTAAACCTACGGTCTCGGACTTGTTGTTGGGTCGAGCTGGATTCGAACCAGCGTAGGCGTCGCCAGCGGATTTACAGTCCGTCCCCATTAACCACTCGAGCATCGACCCATAAATTTGAACATTTTGATTTCGCCTCATGGGGTTACCGGTTCATTCACCCCTGTATTTCAACGAGTTGAATTTGATCCCTATCCATTTTATTTGATGAGAGTCAATAAGAAAATAGAAATAGACTTCTTGATTTGATTAGAGGTTCTCAAAAAACGAATACCCCCAGGGGAATTCGAATCCCCGTCGCCTCCTTGAAAGGGAGGTGTCCTGGGCCTCTAGACGATGGGGGCCCGATTACCTGCTAGAAGCATAGGGTATCCTCTATGAGTTGTCAATCTGGATACACTAGTAATTAACCCACTAGAAAACCAATTTTTTTTGCTAACGTACTAAAATTAGATTAATCGTTTGATTAATTTTTCAACACCAACACCCTTTGCCTTTAAAAAATCAGAGCAATTAACCAATTGATTCGAAGCAAAAGCATCATAAGTAGGCTGCTAGCAAAGAATAGGTATTCTCGAGATTTCATTTCGTGATATACTATATAATCGATATTGAAAATTTCACTTCAATACTTTTTTTTTCTCCGACTAACCAAAGGTATTTCATTCGGTCGACCCGACTAATTACAAGTAGATGGTTCACAATAGAATCCGAGAGTTCTTCCCGATGGGAGGAACCACTCGAGTCATTCCCCAATTAATGATTTGAACTATTAATACGGAAGTAAATATTCTCGCGTTCGTAGCCACCGCACTTTTTATTCCAATCCCAACAGCTTTTCTACTTATTCTCTACATTCAAACGGCCGCTCAGAATAACTAGTAATTGGTAATTAAATTGATTACCAACTTGACTATCAAGTTGTTAATAATTCTTCATATGTAATCACGAATAGAAAAGAGGAGAGTAGGGGAAGGATTTGTCTCTTTTTCGCGGAATTGAGTCAGGTATAAACTGGTACTCCGGACGAAGTTGCGGAGCTACGCAGCTGCTGTTATTTCGCACCTAACAAATTTTCCTAATTAGTTTTTTTTTGTCAATTGTAATCGTCAATTCTAATCCTTGTTTTTCGTCTTTTTCCCATCTCTCTAAAATGCATGACCTATTATTTTCTCTTCAAATGAAATTGCCAAAAATTGATAGATCAAAAACTGATCTATCAATTTTTACTTCCCATTAAATTACTATTGCTTCTTACGAAGGGCTTCCTACGAAGACGAAGCTGGATTCCGCCCAACGAGAAGTATTGGGTTAGCAGTCGGAAACACTTCCCCCGTATACCTCCGGTCTGAAAAGAAGGGGGATCAACCCAACCGAACTGGAGTGAGCTATCCAGAGATATGATCTTAAGTTTATGTGAATTGTCCATTCCAAAACGATTTTTTATTCCAGACGCAACCATAATACCGAACGAAAAATTTGAAGGTTGAGCCAACAGCAACAGCGGAATGGACTAACAGCAAAGATAGATTGTTTTTAGTAACGAAAAAAAAATCAGTCTATCTATTACTGAATTAATTCAATCCGTTACTTAAGTTTTTGAAACGAGGAATAAAAGAAATGAAAATGGGTTCGATGGGACCTCCCAATCAAGATATTCACTTCTTTTTCTCCAAATGCATTTATTTCTTTCTAACCCGCCACTTCTTCATAAAAAGAAAATTTGAACATATTCAAATATGTAGGACTAACACTTAGAAATATCAACTTAGTGATACGTGTGTATTTTCGCAGGCGACGTATCCAGCGTACTAGAAAAAAAACGACATTGGATTAGGAGGAATAAGAGGTAGAAACCATCGAGTTATTCGAACTTTTTGGGTAATTTTTTCCTAGATGCGATGCCAATTTTTACTTTCCTTCGAAACTTTATTTTTACCCGAATCCCATCTTGTCGGTATCTGGATTCTGGGTTGAATTGCGCCATTTTCTTTTCCACTACTGATATGATGCTGTGGACCCGCACGGCGTATGCACGTACTGTTTCAGGGAGGTAACAAGCAGCTACTTGAAAATTGGAAATTTCTGAAATTAGGTCCTACCAACAGGTAACAACGATTACAAGCGAGGGCAAACAGAAGAATTTGAGTGAGAAACAGCTATACCGCGTTTCTTTTATTTTACTGAGAAACAAGTTTTGGGGTGGCGAGACCACCAATTTGCGTTCTCGCCACAACGACTTGCACCCCCCGAATCAGACTAGTGAAGTACCGGTTAGCCGTTTATCACAACCCACTTCTTCCCCGAACTACAAGTGAAAGGGAGAATGTAAAAATCACCGTCGGGGCAGCCCAAGCTATAGTAACTAAGTCCGTAGTTATAATTCCTATCTTTTCATTCTCTCAATTTTTACTACTTACTAAATATTTATAAGGCCAAATGCAAGTCAAAGCTTGGAAAATTTCGAAACAAGCTGTCAATGAGGATGAGACACTTGCTTGGTAGCATACCTCAGTAACAAAAGATAGTGGGTATGTAGAGATCAATTTTTTTTTTTTCAATGTTGCTGGTTGCTGCCCTCCCCCTCCAATATCTTTTTGATTTAGACTTTCAAATTACCAATTAATGCTATACTTGATCGGGATTGTCTATGCGCAACCGCATCGAAACACATGGAATGTGATAGGCTGTAACAAACTATAGAGCATCTCAACCTGTATCCGATTTCGGTGTAACAGGCAATCCCCGGGAAAACCTATCCAGATCAATAAATCTAAGTAGATATAGATCTACTTACATAGATTGGTTTTCTTATTAGGCGACACCCAGATTCGAACTGGGGAATTAAGGATTTGCAGTCCTCCGTCTTACCACTTGACTATATCGCCCTTTCCTGACCTGACTCCTCGTGGCCGACACTGTCTGGAACAAAAAGAAATTAGCTAATTCGGTCTAGGGTGTTCAGCAGCAAGTAACTTATACCGCCGATAAGTATACTATCGAGCGGAGATTTTAGCAAGTGGCTTATTTTGCTATGCTACTCACTCCCAGACGCATCTACTGCCGAAAACGTTTTTTCGACGTATTTAATGGGATTCCACTAAAAAAACCGAAATTGCACAGAAATGAATTGGTCTCTCGACTCAGTTTTCAATCTTAATTTAAGGTTAAAGATCACTTATTCATTAACCCCTTAGATTGTTTTCTAAGGGATAGGCGGATAGCGGGAATCGAACCCGCGTCATCTCCTTGGCAAGGAGATATTTTACCATTCAACTATATCCGCACAACTTGTCGCTTTATTTTACACCGTAGCATGCACCTAATACCTAATAAACTTGCAAATTTAGGTTTCTAGCTTATGTGACTTATATGCGTAAGACAACGAATTTACTACATTTGGTAGGACCTCACATTTTCCCTCAAAGCGATTCATCTGTAGTAACCCCTTCCCGCAAGTAAAAATCTGCTTTATTTGGTGTCCCCACCCGTAACGATAAATTACGAGGGGAGGAACCGAAGCAAGAGATTCCTAAGAGATGAAGGAGTTGGGTATGCCCACCGAAAAAACTGATCCAATCCATAATGAAGCCCCTGAAAAAACAATATTTTTGTTGCTGGACCAGCCGCCGGGGGACGCAAACGCGACGGGCACACCAACAACTAGTAGGAATGAGATGGCGATTAATGCAAATAAAGCCAATTGAAAAGCGGTAGTCATAATTCTAGTTCCCTCCACATAAGAAATGGGTTGTTCGTACCATTCAATCCCCATCCGACGGGGCTCTTGTCTTTCTTTCGTACCAAGCCTTTGTTGACGTGGAGCAAACACCTCTTTTTTTTGTACTAACTTAAATAGTATAAGATACTCGTCGGGTAGGGGTGAGTATGAACCCCGCCACTCGGGATGGTTATTTGCAGCGACTCCGGGATCAAAATTATTCCTGCTCTGCATCTTTCGCGCTATAGATAAATACCGATAGAACAAAAAACTATCTAGATAAATAGATATGAATGTATTGAAATTGATGACCTTATTGTCTAAAAGACGTAATTGATATCTCCAGGTGTCGGGTAAAGAATCTGCCTCCTTGGGAGAGGTGGTCGAGCGGTTTAAGGCTCCAGTCTTGAAAACTGGCATGGCGCTGAAATGTCATCGAGGGTTCGAATCCCTCCCTCTCCTACTACTTGTATCAACTAGTAACGGACGGAAGAACCGATAGTTACTAATAGTCTTCTAAAACAATATATCTCTCTCTTAAAACAAAGGAGATATATCCCTTCCCTTAGTAATATTTAATATCTGCTGACAACTGATGAGACGAGATCTATCTATCTATTTAGCTAGAGCTATTTAGATAGATAGAATTTAGTTTACCCGGACCGGATGCGATGGATGAATCTGGCAGGGACGTGAAGACGTATATTCATTAGATACTGGCTTGCTAGCAGCAAAAAAGCTGTTCACCCATTCTTCTTCCCCATTTTTTTCAACATATGTTTCCAAGTTTCAATTTAGGGGTGTCATAGAAAGAACGGGTTCGGTATCACGGTCAATTCCTTTTTCAAACCCAGCTGCGGCTGCACGAGCTCTACCCGCGTGCCACAGATGACCCACGAAAAAAAAGAATCCTAGAACGAAGTGGGAGGTTGCTAACCAACTCCGGGGAGATACGTAGTTCACGGCATTGATCTCGGTAGCTACTCCACCCACGGAATTTAGAGAGCCTAAGGGTGCATGAGTCATATACTCCGCGGATCGTCGCTCCTGCCACGGTTGTATATCCCTTTTCAACTTACCGAGATCCAAACCATTGGGACCTCTTAAAGGCTCTAACCAAGGAGCACGAAGGTCCCAGAAGCGCATGGTTTCGCCTCCAAAAATAATCTCTCCCGTGGGGGAACGCATCAGGTATTTACCCAAACCAGTAGGCCCCTGAGCAGAACCTATGTTGGCGCCGAGACGTTGGTCCCTTACAAGAAAGGTAAAAGCTTGAGCCTGAGAAGCTTCTGGACCGGTGGGACCATAAAATTCACTAGGATATGCTGTGTTGTTGAACCAGACAAAGCAGCAAGCAGTGAAACCAAAGATGGCAAGAGCCCCCAAACTGTAAGATGAGTAAGCTTCTCCGGACCATACGAAAGCACGACGAGCCCAAGCAAACGGTTTTGTTAATATGTGCCAAATTCCACCGAAAAGACAAATGGAACCCAGCCATACATGTCCCCCGATAATATCTTCTAGATTATCCACACTTGCAATCCATCCCTCTCCGCCAAAAGGAGATTTCAGTAGATAGCCGAAGATAACGTTAGGACTTAGGGTAAGATTCGTAATTTCCCTCACATCTCCACCCCCGGGCGCCCATGTGTCATACAACCCTCCGAAGTAGAGTGCTTTGAAAACTAGGAGGAAAGCACCAAGACCTAGTAGTATTAAATGAATACCAAGAATTGTGGTCATCTTATTTTTATCTTTCCAAGTATAGCCAAAAAACGGAAAGGATTCTTCCAAAGTTTCGGGTCCGATCAGGGCGTGGTATATACCCCCAAACCCTAAAACTGCGGAGGAGATCAAGTGGAGTACTCCGGAAACAAAATAGGGAAAAGTATCTGCTACTTCCCCGCCGGGACCCACCCCCCAACCCAGAGTAGCCAAGTGGGGAAGTAGAATTAGCCCCTGCTCGTACATAGGCTTCTCCGATACGAAATGAGCCACTTCAAAAAGATTCATAGCTCCAGCCCAAAAGACAATCAGGCCAGCATGAGCCACGTGGGCGCCAAGCAATTTACCAGACAGATTAATTAGTCGGGCATTGCCAGCCCACCAAGCAAAACCTGTGGTTTCCTGATCGCGACCACTCAGCGAAAGGGTTCCGTTAAAGAGCGTTTCCACGGGGTAAAACCTCCTCGGGGAATACAAGATTTTCATGGGGCTGATCCTGAGCTGCCATCCAAGCACGGATACCCTCATTTAATAAGATGTTTTTCGTGTAAAAAGTCTCGAACTCAGGATCTTCTGCTGCACGAATTTCTTGAGAGACAAAGTCGTACGCGCGTAGATTCAAAGCGAGACCAACTACTCCAACAGCACTCATCCATAAACCCGTTACTGGCACGAATAACATGAAGAAGTGTAACCAACGTTTGTTGGAGAAGGCAACACCGAATATTTGGGACCAGAAGCGGTTCGCGGTTACCATCGAATAAGTCTCTTCAGACTGAGTTGGGTTGAACGCGCGGAATGTGTTCGCACCATCGCCGTCTTCAAATAGAGTATTTTCAACTGTAGCACCGTGGATGGCACGTAATAGGGCGGCACCGAGGACCCCCGCAACCCCCATCATATGAAATGGGTTCAGGGTCCAATTATGAAAACCTTGAAAAAACAGAATGAATCGGAAGATAGCCGCTACACCGAAACTGGGTGCGAAGAACCAACCGGATTGTCCCAAAGGATAAATCAAGAATACAGAGACGAAAACCGCAATCGGACCAGAGAAAGCTATTGCGTTGTAGGGGCGTAGTTGCACGGACCTAGCGAGTTCGAATTGGCGTAACATAAAACCTATTAGCGCGAAAGAGCCGTGAAGAGCAACGAAGGTCCACAACCCTCCTAATTGGCACCAACGGGTGAAATCTCCTTGTGCTTCAGGACCCCAAAGCAAAAGCAGGGAGTGGGCCAAACTGTTGGCGGGAGTGGATACCGCGGCAGTCAAGAAATTACATCCCTCCAAGTAAGAACTAGCTAATCCATGGGTATACCACGAAGTGACAAAAGTTGTGCCTGTGAACCAACCGCCCAAAGCGAAGTAAGCGGTGGGAAACAGTAACAGGCCAGACCAACCCACGAAAACAAAACGATCTCTTCTGAGCCAGTCGTCCATACTATCAAATAAATCTTTCGGTTCCTTGGAAGATTTTCCAATGGCGATGGTCGTATTCATTCCCTCACTAAGCTCCTCAAACCATTTTTGGGTTCCCCAATTTTCTTGTACTTTTCACCCTGTGACGCAGTGTAGTCCCGCCCCTTTGCGGGAAGATTGGATCACCACTTCATTAGTCCCTTTGAAAAGAAAAATTTGCCGAAACAGCATATTTTCAGCAATTATCATACGAAAGGGAACTGATAGGCTTTTCGTCAAGAGAGAGAGTTTTTTGACCCCTCCGCTGCTTTTTGCTTCTCTTCTTACTTCCTTTTCTATCTCCTTTATGTTGTTTTTGCCTAACTCTTTTCTCCCTTACTCTCTTTTTTCCTTCCTTTTCATCCAATTTTACGCTTCAATCATCTCTTCGTTTCTTATATATCAATCCTGCTTAGTCCCGAGATAATCCTATTTGTTACGTATTTCTCTTTTTCGAGAAGCGGGTATACCTTCCTTTTCTTATGAGACTTTGTTAACCGTTATGTTACAATAGTGGACCCTCGTGAATCCGACCTAGCTGAGGAAAAAGCTGTTTCTAAGAATGTGCAAGGAAATGAGTACTAGAGTTAGTAATGTGAGGAGCCCCGCACATGTATATAAATACATAGAATCTGTACCTTTGTCGTACTAATCTCTCTCTTGGAAATATTTCGGTACTTATTCTACCAATCCCCAATAAAATTTGAAAGTTTTTTGGTTTCGAATAGCGAGAGTGGGTAGCGGTACACCACAGTTTAGCCCCGAACAGGGAAGGTTTTAGAAATTCTGACATCAAATGAACTGGTTATGTCTTTTTTTCAAGCTTCAGTGGCAAAATCATTCTTCGGATGTTTGGGAGATGTGATGGACAGGAGTGCTAGAGACTCGAGGAACTCTTCTTAGCAACTGTATATAAGCAGGAAAAAAACTATTATCTAAATTTTCCTTTTTTATTCAGACTGAATATATATATATATATATCGAGAATTTGTATCCAATTCTCGTGATAGGGGTAACCAAATAGTTTCCACCGCTAAAAATTATATCCACTTGATTTTTCAATATTGTAAGGAGCGACGCATTAATTTGCGTAACAACATAATTTTAGTTGGAAATCGCGATGAAAAACAATCTAACTAAAAAAGAGAGTTTTTTTGTCTGGATCATGCCGACCCCTCCATACCAAACCGAGATAGCTTGATCCTTGGATTTCGTACGACCACTTGATCAGCCGATCAGCCCCTTGTCGGATTTGAACCGACGACTTACGCCTTACCATGGCGTTACTCTACCGCTGAGTTAAAAGGGCCTACCAATTAGAAATATAATTGGTTAGAGCTTTATTTGTCACACCGAAAAAACTAGTTTCTGTCCTATTTTTTTTAGTACCGAAACCTAGTGAAACGAAGACTCCGTTTGATAAAAAGCAGGAGATAACTATGTCTATAACTTATATATATATATGTATATATATACACTTTCTTTGTTTCTTTTTGAAACAAACAAGGTCAGGAGAGAGGGTAGAAGTAGGAAAAAAATGGTAGTAATTGAGGGATTATCCTTTTACCATGTAACGACGAGTAACCTCCACCTAGTAAATGAGAAAGAGACCCAGACTTTGCTTTTCTCAGATCTAAACTTAAACTCGATCCATCGGTGAGACATGAAGTAGAGACCGATTGGTTTGAGTTCACGACAAAAACTAAATAGCCTATAAGTAAGTTAAATACATAAATAATTGACAGTTTACTTTGCGGAGACAGGATTTGAACCCGTGACCTCAAGGTTATGAGCCTTGCGAGCTACCAAGCTGCTCTACCCCGCGTAGTTAATACCTTCAATGTAATTATTATACAATAATTGAATAATTACATTGAATAGAAGTAGGAATAATTGGTTAACTGATCGAGGCATATCTCAGGTGTGAGATAAATGGAGAAGAATATCTTTTTCACCAACTCAATTTCGATACTCCAGGCAGCACACAAGTGTGTGCCATTTCGCGGAGTACGTGTCTAGATAAACCGAAGTCACGGTAATTGGATCTGGGTCGTCCGGTTAGGGAGCACCGGTTACGGAGACGAACAGGTGCACTATTACGTGGTAGAGATTGCAATCTTCTGGAAATAGTTAGTTTATCCTGGATCGACAAACTATTTTTGATCTGTCGTTTCAAAGATTGGCGAACAACCTCATATTTGTTCACCAACCGCTTCTTCTTTTTCTCCTTCTCGACGAGACTTTTCTTTGCCATAGTTGATGGGCCAGTAAGCAGGATTGAATTACTACTCCAAAACGAATTGGATTTGCAACTGAAAATATTATTTTATCTACCGATAACTATAAAAAAGAAAATAAATTGTTTTTTCTGGCTATTGGTAAGTGGATAGTCGGTCTCAAAATCGATTCGGGTGTGGAGGATAACGGGAGTAAGCTCGACCCAGAAACAGGCAATTTGGTAATAAAACAAATGAATTAACCAAATTTACCTGATGTAGATGCTATTAGAAAAGCTGCGTAGGTAAATATGTAACCTACAGAAAAATGAGCTAGTCCCACCAGTCGTGCCTGAACAATAGAGAGAGCGACTGGCTTATCTTTCCAGCGTATCACGTTTGCCAAAGGTGTTCGTTCGTGGGCCCAAGCTAGAGTTTCAATGAGTTCTTGCCAGTAACCGCGCCAAGAAATTGGAAACATGAACCCAGTAGCCCACACGAGATGCCCAAACAAGAACATCCATGCCCATACAGATAAACTGTTCATACCGAAAGGATTGTAACCATTAATAAGTTGCGAAGAGTTCAACCGTAAATAATCCCTCAGCCATCCCATTAAATATGTAGAAGATTCGTTAAATTGAGCAGCATTTCCCTGCCACAGGGTTATATGTTTCCAGTGCCAGTAGAAGGTGACCCATCCAATGGTGTTCAGCATCCAGAAGACGGCTAAATAAAAGGCATCCCAAGCTGATATGTCGCAGGTACCGCCTCGGCCAGGACCATCGCGAGGAAAACTATAACCAAATTCTTTTTTATCTGGCATCAACTTGGAGCCGCGCGCATCTAACGCACCCTTCACTAAAATCAGTGTAGTTGTATGTAGACCCAAAGCGATCGCATGGTGAACTAGAAAATCCCCGGGTCCTATTGTTAGGAATAACGAGTTGCTGTTGCTGTTAATAGCATCCAACCAACCGGGTAGCCACAAGCCCCGACCGGCATTACTTGCCGGACTACCTGTCGAAGATAGAAGCACATCAAAGCCATACAAAGCTTTACCATGAGCAGATTGGATCCACTGAGCAAAGACAGGTTCAATGAGAATCTGTTTTTCCGGAGTCCCGAAGGCTAGCATTACATCGTTGTGGACGTAAAGCCCTAGCGTGTGGAACCCTAGGAATAGACTAGCCCAACTTAAATGAGCGATTATTGCTTCCTTGTGTTCCAACATTCTTGCTAATACGTTATCTTCATTTTGTTCCGGGTCATAATCTCTGACAAAGAATATAGCTCCATGTGCGAAAGCTCCTGCCATAATAAACCCGGCTATATATTGGTGGTGGGTGTATAGCGCGGCTTGGGTCGTATAATCCTGTGCTATAAAAGCATAAGCGGGTAAGGAATACATGTGTTGCGCAACCAGGGAAGTGATGACCCCCAAAGCGGCTAGAGCGAGCCCTAATTGAAAATGGAGAGAATTGTTGACCGTATCATAAAGTCCTTTGTGTCCACGCCCCAATCTGCCTCCTGGAGGAATATGAGCCTCTAGAATTTCTTTCATGCTATGGCCAATACCAAAGTTAGTCCTGTACGTGTGGCCGGCAATTATAAACACAACGGCAATTGCCAAGTGGTGATGAGCAATATCAGTTAACCACAAACTTTGAGTCTGTGGGTGAAATCCCCCCAAGAAAGTTAAAATAGCCGTTCCTGCTCCCTGGGCGCTATTAAACAAATGCGTACTGGAGTCAGGATTCTGTGCGTAAACACCCCACTGCCCCGAGAAGAACGGTCCCAACCCTTGAGGGTGCGGGGTGGCAACTAATAAGTTATCCCATCTGACATGTCCGCCCCTCGCTTCGGGAATAGCTACGTGGACCAAATGCCCTGCCCAAGCCAAAGAACTCACTCCGAAAAGTCCTGAAAGGTGGTGATTGAGCCGAGATTCAGCGTTTTTGAACCAAGAAATGCTTGGTTTCCACTTAGGTTGTAGGTGTAACCAACCAGCTAGTAGGAACAAAGCAGAAACAGTTAGCAGAAAGATAGCTCCAGTATAGAGATCTTGGTTGTTGCGTAGACCAATGGTGTACCACCATTGGTACACACCGGAATAAGCGATATTGACTGGACCCGCAGCCCCCCCTCGGGTGTAAGCTTCGACAGCTGGCTGGCCAAAATGGGGATCCCAAATGGCATGAGCGATCGGTCTCACATGTAATGGGTCTTGCACCCATGCCTCAAAATTGCCCTGCCAAGCCACGTGGAACAAATTTCCAGAGGTCCAAAGAAAGATAATAGCTAATTGACCGGAATGAGATGCAAATATTTTTTGGTAGAGACGTTCCTCGGTAGTATCGTCATGACTCTCGAAGTCATGCGCAGTGGCTATACCAAACCAGATACGACGAGTAGTTGGGTCTTGGGATAGACCCTGGCTGAACTTTGGAAATCTTGATGCCGTAATGTTTCTCAAATCCTCCTAGCCATTATCCCACTGCAATGATTCTCGCCAGGAAGAACGCCCATGTCGTGGCGATTCCACCCAGAAGGTAATGAGTTACTCCCACGGCACGTCCCTGTATGATACTCAGGGCCCTAGGTTGGGTAACAGGAGCAACTTTTAATTTGTTATGAGCCCAAACAATAGATTCAATGAGTTCTTGCCGGTACCCGCGACCACTAAATAAGAACATCAGACTAAAAGCCCAAACAAAATGAGCCCCTAGAAATAGAAGACCATATGCGGATAATGAAGAACCATATGATTGAATGACTTGAGAAGCCTGTGCCCACAAAAAATCTCGTAACCACCCATTAATCGTTGTTGAACTTTGTGCGAAGTTTCCCCCAGTGATGTGGTTCACCGCTCCCTGTTCACTTATACTGCCCCACACATCGGATTGCATCTTCCAACTGAAGTGAAATATAACTACTGAAATGGAGTTGTACATCCAGAACAATCCCAGGAAGACATGATCCCAAGCAGATACCTGGCAGGTGCCTCCTCTACCTGGCCCGTCGCAGGGAAAACGAAAACCAAGATTTGCTTTGTCGGGAATTAGTCGGGAGCTGCGTGCAAATAAAACACCTTTTAATAATATTAATACAGTGACGTGAATCGTAAACGCATGGATGTGGTGCACCGGAAAATCTGCAGTACCTAATGGAATTGGGGCTAAGGCTACTTTGCCAGCTACTGCTACTAAGTCGCTGCCCCCCCAGGTTAAGCTGGTACCTGCCGCTGCATTAGGTGCAGTTGATCCAGGAGCCAAAGCGTGAGTATTTTGAACCCACTGAGCAAATATTGGTTGCAACTGAATAGCGGTATCCGAAAACATATCTTGGGGACGCCCCAACGCACTCATAGTATCGTTATGGATGTATAGGCCGAAGCTATGAAAGCCTAGGAAAATGCAGACCCAGTTGAGGTGTGAAATTATTGCATCGCGATGTCGAATAACACGATCTAACAAATTGTTGTATTGAGTAGTTGGATCGTAATCTCTTACCATAAAAATCGCCGCGTGTGCAGCTGCGCCAACTACCAAGAAACCTCCTATCCACATGTGATGCGTAAACAAGGAAAGTTGTGTGGCATAATCGGTGGCCAAGTAGGGATAGGGGGGCATCGCATACATGTGATGGGACACAATAATTGTTAAGGAGCCCAGCATGGCGAGATTAATAGCTAATTGAGCATGCCAGGAACTTGTTAAAATTTCATAAAGACCTTTGTGGCCTTCACCCGTGAAGGGGCCTTTATGAGCTTCTAAAATTTCTTTTGTGCTATGTCCAATACCCCAATTGGTTCTGTACATGTGACCAGCTATCAAAAAAAGAACGGCAATGGCTAGGTGGTGATGCGCGGTATCGGTCAGCCACAAACCCCCTGTTACTGGGTTCAATCCCCCGCGGAAAGTTGAAGAATCTGAGTATTCTGACCAGTCAAGAGTGAAGAATGGGATTAACCCCTTTGCAAAACTCGGATACGCTTGAGCTAGAAGATCACGATTAAGAATAAATTCATGAGGAAGGGGTATTTCCTTAGGGTCAACTCCTGCATCTAATAGTTGATTAATCGGCAGTGAAACATGTATTTGGTGTCCTGCCCACGCTAGGGATCCCAACCCCAATAGACCTGCCAAATGGTGATTTAGCATGGATTCAACGTTCTGGAACCAAACTAATTTCGGAGCAGCCTTGTGGTAGTGGAACCAACCGGCAAAAAACATTAATCCAGCAAGAATTAAGGCACCAACGGCTGTGCAATAGAGCTGTAACTCACTAGTTATTCCAGAAGCTCGCCAAAGTTGGAAGAATCCGGACGTTATCTGTATGCCCTGAAATCCCCCGCCAACATCTCCATTAAGTATCTCTTGACCTACTACCGGCCAAACAACCTGAGCACTGGGTTTCACGTGAGTGGGATCATTTAGCCACGACTCGTAATTGGAAAAACGGGCCCCATGGAAGTACATGCCGCTCAGCCAAATTGAAATAATAGCTAGTTGACCAAAATGGGCACTAAATATTTTACGAGATATATCCTCCAAATCATTGGTATGGCTGTCGAAATCATGAGCATCAGCATGTAGGTTCCAAATCCATGTAGTGGTACTTGGACCTTTAGCCAAATTTTTCGAGAAATGTCCAGGTTGGGCCCATCTCTCAAAAGAGGTTTTCACGGGATCCTTTTCCACCATAATCTTGACTTCTGGTTCTGGCGAACGAATAGTCGTCGAGACTCTCCTCTCTTCGGACGGGGGATAACAACAACCTACCAACGGAAGATACGAAACTTCTGAGAACTAGAATTTTTACTAGCATGTAGCAATTTATTTCTTCTCCCCTTGAGTTTGGAACTCGAACAGCTGCGAGAAAGAAGTTGTGCGGGGTAGGCACTTGGTGGTATTATCACACAGTTCAACAGTGCCTAATGGACTTTATAAAATTGATCATCCGTTCGGTAGGGAGAGGGCTGGCTGCGTCGGTACCGAGCAAGCAGGAATTTTCATCTCCCAACTCCATCTGCTACACCTTTTTGTTTTGTCTCACGCCGCCGCACTGTTCTTTCTCTCCTACTAGTTTAGTTAAAAAAAAGAAGAGCGTCCCGTAATTTTTAACCAATTCTGTGCTTCGGTGTAATTACCGGGAGAAAGTGCTACTGCCTGCTTCCGATACTCAGCGGCCTGATCGAACCAAGCTTCTGAAATCTCTAAATCTCCTTGTTGAATGGCCTGTTCCCCTCGACCGGGATGGATGATTCGCTCGCAATCCCCTCCTTTAGAACCGAACTTGGGGGTTTCCCGCCTCACACGGCTCAGACAACTCCGTTACTGGTTTCTCGTCCCCAACCAGAAAATGGGGATGACTCCCGAACTTCGGAGGAACTAATAACAGTTGGGTTTCTGATTTCATTCGTCTTGAATCAAATCTTTCCGCACTCCCAGTTAGTAAAATAAAAAGAGTGATTATCTTTTTCAACACTAACTACCCTATCTTAATATGGATCTTTTTAGATTAGAAAAATTTCTCCTTTAGGATTTGATACTACACCGCGGTCCGTCACTTATTTTTTTTCCCAATCGTCTCTACTACAGAGACAAATTGTATAATTTTTTTTTTTTTCGATGGACCAATCTCATTGTGTCGACCCAGATTTTCAATGACGAATCTTTACGATGCTTTGCTACTCGATTCAGCCAATTATCCATGGGGTAGTTCAGCTACCTACCTCCTTCAAACCCGGATTGCTTTGAAGGAGACCGAGTCCCACAGCTCACAACAACTCCCGTTCGGAAGTATGCTTGGGGGAAGCCTTTTTCGTTGGTTGAGTAGTTATAAACTGAAGAATCCTGAAGCGTAGGTAGTCGCACGTGGTGACAGATCACAGCCATATTATTAAAAGCTTGTGGCAGAGAGGAATTTCGCTCCAGTGCTTGGAAATAGTATTCCAAAGCTCTTGCATGTTTTCCATTACTGGTATGAGTAAGACCTATGTTATGAAGTATGTAACTTCGATCATGAGAATCAATCTCTAAACGCATGGATTTGTAATAACTTCATAAAGCTTCTGCATATTCTCCTTCAGATTGGGCCGACATCCGTTACGGTAGCTTGTGCAAATGAGCCCCGCTTCGAAACCGTACGTGAGACTCCCACCTCATACGGCTCCTCCCGCCCGATGCATAAAAAAATAATAGCATTTGAAATAATCTAATTAGTTCTACTAGTAATTTGGGATTAAGCGGGGGCTAGTGTCTCGTGAAACCAATATCTAACCATCCTTCTCGCAAAGACTTTTTTTTGTTGAGGCGGCCCCAATAAATTCCTTAAATTACTTTCAGTAGCAATAAACTCCTTGGCAATTTCTTCGTTCCCGACGCTTCGTTTTTCAGGGGGGGTTGCTCACTTCGACAACCTCCGATGATTTCAAGGGTATCCGAGATGCAAACGGGGTGGCTGTTTGTTACCCTAATCGCTATTGGTCGCTACCGCGATTCCAGAGTTATCGAAAACAGGCCATCTCTGATCTGTCGAAACCAAAAATTTACGGAGATTTTGTATTGCCGATTCCTCCATGTGGTGCCTGCTCCCCCCACAAGCTTACTCATAAAATCATCATGTGTCACACATAAATAATTTACGGGTTTAACCTCTTGCTTGTTTGATACCAAGATCCATGGGAAATGGAAGCTATAGCTTCTGAGGCTGCATCAATCGTGGATACGCGACCGAAGGATTTGTTTGGCAATCAAAACACACCTTTAGCAAATGCGGGCTTATCGAAGCTATATTTTTTTAGCTCATTTTTATTGATGCCAAACTGCTTCTCTTTTCGAATCGCACCATCCCTATAATATGTAGAAGCTTCCCTTTCTCTCTTAGTGGTGGGTAGAATTTGCGACGAGATATCCGCGAGAATTGTGAACGTTTTGTCAATAAAATTGTCATTTCTCTGAGATCTAGGCATAATCAAAATTAGCTCCTTTTTTTTTCACATTCCACTTATTATTAGTGCACTAATTGAAATTACAAAAAGAAATAGGTTTGGCCGACTATATAGAAAAAAGAGGCGTTGAGGTGATAAGTCACACCAGACACCTAGTTCTAGGTTTCTTTTTTTTTTACTCCAAAAAGAAAAAGGAACTACTTTTAACTATTAACTACTATTCACGAGTCACTTGTCATTTCACCGCTTAAATACCTAAAATGTGTCAAGGTGTCTCATTAACGAAATCCCCTAAGGAAGGGTGGCCGAGTGGTTTAAGGCGTAGCACCGGAAATGCTAAGTAGATTTTTAGCTACCGAGGGTTCAAATCCCTCCCTTTCCTTTCTGTATTTTTACCCCCTCAACTATGTCTCTCGTTTTTCTTCTTGAAAATCTTTCTAAATTGCCGATTTGAAGAAGATAGACTAGATGTGGGTTTCTAATAAAGCCCTCCAAACCAAAGAAGAAGAGCCAAACGACCACTTTATTAAAAACGGTAAGAAGTACTAATCTCCCAGTAGAAAATTCGTTGAAATAAAGCGTATCGGTGACTTAAATAATGCGTCGTATGCCAAATTAACTTGCTTAAAGATCTAAGATTTTTATTTAAACTAAGGGATTAGGAGTTAATTATTGTTCTAATAACTGAATTAGATAGACCGAAAAACTTTCGCTAGTTTTTCAGTAATCTGCTTATTAATTTTTTTTTCAATCCCAGCCCTTTTGTCTGGGTACTCCATAGTAACTCCATATTATTCGATTAAATCGAAAATTAAATGAATGATCGTTAAGCTTTGCGAGAGTAGTACTCAACAACTAACAACTCATTTATACTCAAATTGACGGATTCCCGGCTGGCAATGCGATTCGCTAATCCCGTCGGCCTGCTCCCTTCCGATAGAGAAAGAGTCAAGTGATCCGGTATCTTGTCCCCCACAAGAGACTCGCCCTTCAAAGCATTGTAGGAAGTTGGTCGATTCCGGACAGTAATAATATCTTTCGGTTTACAGCGATAGCTTGGTATATCCACAACAAGATTATTAACTAAAATGTGTCTATGGTTAACTAATTGTCTAGCGGCGGGGATGGTGGAAGCCATACCCAAGTGAAAAATGACATTATCTAGACGCATCTCAAGTAGTTGCGGTAGTACTTGGCCTGTCGAACCCCTAGCTTTTCTAGCAATACGGACGTATTTAAGCGATTAGCGTTCTGTTAATCCATAATTGAAACGTAATCTTTGTTTGGCCTCCAAACGTACGCAAAATTGGGAAATTTTTCTCGAAGCTGATTGATCAGTAGCAACTCGAATTTCTCCCAAGTTGGATGTTTTACCTCCACCCGCAAGCCCTGGTAAATTTTTTAGGCGACGTATCAATTTCAAACGAGGTCCTCGGTAGCGAGACGTAAAAACTCCTTTTCTGTAAACGTTTCATGACTGAAGGAAGCAAAATTTCTGAGATCGGCACGAAGATGTTAACTATTCCTGCTGCCGGAGAAAAGAAAAGTCAAACAAGATTGATATCTGTGACAATCATAACATATGAATAGAAACTAATAAATATCTAATAGGTTATCAACATTTGAAGAAAGAGGCGGTGGAGAGAGGAGGAAGGGGGTAGGCAGAAACCGACCAGTGACTCACAATTTAGACTGAATAAAGACCTTGTAGCATACCCATTTACATAAGGATTTGAGCAAAAAAAAACTTCGAATGGATTGACAGACGTATTGCTTCAAGTAGTGCTTTCACATATAATTCTTCTAATAGAAGATAGATTTTTGGTTATAACTAATTTGTAATCAACGAGTTGAATTACATACAAATTTCCACGTAAAATCGGGACTAGTAAAAGAATTTCTTCTTTTCACTAGTTGGGTGAAAGAAAAAAGAGTCTATAGATCAAAAGAGTCTAATACCAAAACAAATAGGTATCCTGATTTTTTACTACTTGATATACTTGGAAGTGGAGTAGACCGGAGAGCATCAACCTAGGTGAATTGGTAGATGCGGGCACGTCGAAAATCTCTCTCTATATATACGTATATCTATAGATTTTTTTCTCTCGGTTCGTTGGGGCCTAAAGGGTGGGGATATGGCGAAATGGTAGACGCAGCGGACTCAATCAGGTTGAGCCTAGGTATGGAGACGTATCAAGTGACAGCCCCCAGATTCAGGGGAACCTGGGATTCTTTAGTAGGCAATCCTGAGCCAAATCTCCTATTACTCGAATGAATTTCGGTCGATGGCACGAGATAGGTACAGAGACTCGACGGGGGCTATTCCAACGAACGGTCTATTAATTACTAGTTCCCGAAAGAACTCAATACCTGAATGTTCTGTACGGTTGACTGCATTGGGTAGGGTGTATAGAAACGCAAAACCAAGACGTAGTATAAGAATTTTAGTTTTTCTTAGTCGGAAGCGGACCACCTCTCGTTCGGTTTGGAACCGGCATTCATTACCACGCCACTACCGTGTTCATATCTATTAATAGAACACTAAATAAACTCTTTTTACTTTTTACTACTGCTAGCTTCTAGATTTCTATCCTACCTGTTGTGGGACCCCATTACAATTCAATGAATGCTTTTCGAGAGGCAAATTGGTAGAAACAAATACCCCCTTCGTGAGTGAAGATAGAGCCCTATTCTACATAGTTAATAGACGTAGCAACGCAAGTTGCGGTAGAAGGAAAATCCGTTGGTTCCAAAGGACCGTGAGGGTTCAACTCCCTCTATCCCCAACGAGATACTCCAACTTATTCCATATAGACTCTATAGACTTTTTGGATCCACACGAGCTGTTCGCTTTTTTTTTCCTCTTTAAAAAATGGTTCGCAGATGAGCCACTCAAGCAGTTAAACTGCCTGAGTGGCTTGATCGAGTTCCCCGGCTCTCCGGCCTTTCCCACAGGCCGTATTACACAGATTGACAAAAGTGAGATTGCCGGTTCGACTAGGCAAACAAAGAAGGCAAAGACCTGCAGGCAAGGGACAAACTCAACTCATTTTTCATTGAGTTGTATCCGTAAAGAATTAGTTGGCCGGGATAGCTCAGTCGGTAGAGCAGAGGACTGAAAATCCTCGTGTCACCAGTTCGAGTCTGGTTCTTGGCACCTAAACGAATCGGGAGATAGTACGAACCAGTATTAAAAAAAGAAAAAAGATTCATCCCGAAAAAGCTAATCAAAGACCGCTAGGTTTTTTGATAACTGGGTAGGTCATTTCATTTGAACCCCGCTTGGTAAACAGCTTTTACAAAACTCAGATGATGGGCAAAATTTTTCATATATTTCCTCTTTCTATCCAATCTGGTAGGCATCCTGTAACTCATAGAAGTTGGGTACGACATAATCTTTACGTAAAGGCCACCCGATCCAACTCTCAGGCATTAATATACGTTTAAGGTGCGGATGACCCTGATGAGTTATTCCCAACATATCATAGGATTCCCGTTCCTGGAGATCAGAGCTTTTCCAAACCCAGTAAACCGAAGGTATTCTAGGGTTGTTTCGTGGAACAAAGATTTTTGTACATACTTCCTCAGGTTGATCTGACTGATCTCGCATCTGTGTCAGGTGATAGACACTGACTAGAAATCCTCCCGGTGTCGCGTCGTAAGCACATTGGGAGCGCGAGTAATTAGAACCGTAAGCGTATGGGGCAACAGCTACAGACAACCACTCTTCCGACTTTACCTGCAAAATCTCGATACCCCTATAATCGTAACCCAGGGGTCGATGAAAAAACTTATGTTTAGTCGACCAAGCGGATAATCGACCCCGCGTCTCGATATTGAACTCATCTCTATCGATAGTGTTCATATTGGTTAATACCTCTTTTTTTCTCCACCTTTCAAATAAAACCTAATTATTCGTCGACTTTTGATATTGATTTTCCAGACTTATCTCTAAGCTTTTGCAAATTTCCCGAAAAACTAGTTGGCAAAAACTTCGTATCACAATTAGTTATTTCTTGATTGCATTCACCGGTATGGCTGCCGGGTACAAAGCGAAATCGGTGATTTATTGTGGAGTATTTCGTTCGGGTGGCGCGGGAAGCCCAGTCTCTAAAACCTTCTCGAGCAATTTTCTTACGAAGTTTTGTTACGGCATCAATAATAGCTTCGGGTTTGGGCGGGCAACCCGGCAAATGAATATCAACGGGAATTGGTTTGTCTACTCCGCGAACGGTACTATAGGAATCTGTACCAGACATGCCTCCTGTAATGGTGCAAGCTCCCGTAGCAATTACATACTTTGGCTCAGGCATTTGTTCGTATAGTCTTACAAGGGACGGAGCCATTTTCATGGTTACGGTCCCGGCGGTAACAATGAGGTCCGCCTGTCTGGGACTGGATCTAGGTACTAAGCCGTACCGGTCAAAATCAAATCGTGAACCGATTAGGGAGGCGAATTCGATAAAACAGCAGCTGGTGCCATATAGAAGTGGCCACAAACTGGATAGTCTAGACCAGTTGGAGAAATCACTAATATTAGCCAAAAAAATTGAATTTGACACCCCCCCATCAGGAAGCAAAGGCTCTATCGAGTTGAGGATAATACCTCCGCCACAGGGTTCGACTCCCCTCACGCCACTTTCATCCGAATGTTCGGAAGTTGAGACCATTCCGATGCTCCTTTTCGCCATGCATGAACCAAACCAACTATTAGTATAAATATGAAGATTATCACTTCAACGAAAGCAAATAGGCCCAATTCCCTGAACGCTATAGCCCAAGGGTAGAGAAATACGGTTTCGACATCGGAAACTGTGAAAACCAAAGCAAACATGTAATAACGTATCTGGAATCGAATCCAAGTATCTCCCTTCGGTTCAATACCCGACTCGTAACTCGTTAACTTCTCTGGTCCTTCCCGAGTAGGGGCAATAAATCTGGGAATCAAAGAAGCTAAATAGGGAATAGATATGGATACTAACAAAAAAATCCAGAAAGAGTCGTATTGGTGGAGCGAAAACATTCATACACTCCTTTCTTCTTAAAGATCAACACCTCGTTATACTACAATAGGTTTAGCACGTAGAACCTTTTTTGGGAAGTGATTTGGAGTTGTAGTTCGCTGATGGTAGTAGTTACCCGATCAAAAACGAGCAACAAGAAAAAGGCTCTCGGATTTCGTGGCTAGTCACGCCCTACAGCCCCCGCGGTCCTGTGACTCCATTGGATTAGATCTGAGTACCCTCCCCACGGGGGCCGGCTCATAGACCTAGATGATACGCAACTCGTCCCGGCTTTCCTTCAATTCAAGCCCTAGAATAGGAAGCGATCATCATCTCTCCATAGAACAAACACCCTCCGGTCCAGAGGTCTGCATTCTAGGAAAGGGGCCTGCCCCAAGACGGCGTTGGCCTTAGAAACAGGTGTTGCTTGGCGGGGATCCAGCTAGAGTATTTTACTTATGGAAGAATCTCTTCTCTATACTGGGACAAGAAAGAAGAATACTGGCCTGGGAACCGTTGTCAGAGTTGCAGCTATTTCCAGAGTATTTATTTCCTGCACGAGAGAAATAAATCCCAGAGATAACAGCATCAATGGTGGAACACCCTGTATGAGCAGATAAGAAACAACAAGCAGTTAAACAAGGAGACTCTAATCTTTCAAGCCTCTTCTCTTTGCACCCCCCCCCCCCGCTGGAGGACAGCAGGGTATATGACCTGTTGGAGATACTAAGCAAAAGAAAAAGTCTAAATGAGGAGACTAAATGAGGTTCGATTCGAGATCGAGAAACTAAAAAGCATATAATACCCGTGCAAAGAAAGAGGGCGGGGACCCTCCAGTTTTGTAGGATTATCGAAGAATATCTAAGGCAACGGCTGTATAAAATACCAACCCCCCTCAATTCTAAACGGGATACTTGTCGCGCAGGGCGACGTACATATTTTAATACCCCCACTCCCCCCGGGCTTATGGTCCTTCAAAGTATGTGGCATAAAGCTGGATTTATGTATACAACTTGAGAATGTACAACTGATATCCGGCGACAAAATCACCTGTGAGGACAAGAATGGTCCGATCTATTTATTCAATAGCATTTGAGGGGAATGTCGTAATAACAGCTAACCGAAAACTGGTGGCTCAAGACCGTTCCATCGGTTTTAGGCGCAGAATACTTATTGTGCATACGCCGAGAGCCGCCACCCACCGAAATCTCCATCTTTTAGAGAAACTCAAAAGAGACGTGAGCGGGCTGGTCAACTGGGCTTCGTCGGTGTCGGTGCCCGCCGGAAAAAACCGTATAGGCCAAGGAGCCGAAGCACTTAATGAGTTAAGTGGCGGTGGCGTCGGGAGTCATGAAATGGATACTAGCCAAAGTGAGATATTCCCCGGGCAATGAACTTTTGCTGGGTGCCAAGAAAGTTCCTACATCGGGTTCGTTGGTCGTTATATGAGTCATACACGGAGTATGTTGATTCTCGTGGAATAGAGCCCCTTCCCTACACCTCTTTGGGTGATACTTTAGATGACTTTGTACGATCCCAAGGGTACAGGGACGTAGTTATGAAAAGGAGGGCATATGGAAGAATCATGGTAGGTCTGAGTCTAGGTGCGAGGGAGCTACTAAGAATAAACAAGACGTCAGACCTAGCCAAATATATGGCGGAGGCAGAGCCCTGGCCCGACACAAGGATGCGTGGGAGAAGGGGGAGGGGCAGGAAGGAGAGCGGGAGAATGAGCGATACGAGGATGTGACTGAGGACGACGAGACCGACCGAGCCAATGACGCTGGGAGTGTCGTCTGTTCGCATCATTCTGGGAGAAGTAAAGAACATTTAGGCAGTGTCGGGAGTGTCGACACTCCCGACACTCCGGACTGGACTGCCCCAGGTCTTTTCCCTAGTCTTAAGAATGATAGAATCCACCCCCTTATTCACACCTTTCTAACTATCTAAGGGAATGGTATCATGAAAATATTAGTTACTGCGCTAAGTTTCATTGGTGTCGCTCGTATCCTAAAGGCCTTCTCAAACGCCCTTAAAACCTCTAAAGTCAGTGGCGAAGACAGGCCCTATTGCTTGAAGTTAGCACAAAGTTGTGGGAGAGCATCAGCATCGACCCCTAAGAAAAGGTCACGCTAACCAGCAAGCTCTCATCCTTCGCCTACTCTGCGTACACCTACTTCGTTCCTGGCCCTCCGTACCGCCCTCCTTGTCTTGTGCCCACATATACATTATTATCGCCCCCGTTCCGGGGGTTCTTTGAGAAGAAAAAGTTGGATGAGCTGAGGGATGAGACACGTACTCCAGCTCTTAAGAAACTGTGGAGCTTCATTATCCCCCTTAGTCTTGAGGGGGATGGTTTCTCTTATCCTAAGAAGGCGCGCACTCTATCCTCTCTCAACGCTTTTCTTAAAGGCCGTAGCCACGAATGGGGGTCCATATCCCTATTGAGCCCAAGTCGTAATTCATCAATTTTTTTTTTGTTTCTCCAAGTTAGGGCTATACGGATTCGAACCGTAGACACTCTCGGTCATGCAGCTCGGAATATAGAAGAAACGTTCTTGAACTGCTTGGCGAACCCAACATGCCACTTTTGCGGCATCGGGCTCTCTTACCAGCTGTTCTACAACCCAATTTGGAGAAGCAAACAACTGCTGATGCACCAACCTTTATTAGTATTAGGGGTGGTTCCGTATGCCCAACCCGTTTTTTCTAAACATTCCTTTTTGAGTGGAAAGGAACTACATGGAAAAAAAAAAACAGATCGAACAATCCCGAAGTGTCTTGAGAAGATTACTAGCATTGTGTTGACACAGGTTTGCCTCTGTTTGGAAGATACAGATCCACTTCGCGATATCAAATATTCTCTATCGTTTGGAAGGAGTATACGAGACTTCCTACACCGGAAAGTTCGTGAGACGAAGAAGAGATCTCGTATGGGGTCCTCGCGTCGTCCCCACCATCTTAAGCATGAGCATTGGATAAACCAATTATTCACCATATCAACTTTTAGGAATTGACTTTTTTTTTGGTCAACCCATCTGTCATGCTGCTGTTCTTTCATTGAAAGTAAGACAGAAGTATATCATGCGGGGTTTTGCATGAATCGTAGGGTTTCGACAAATCTTCTTAAGAAAAAACATCGGCGCACGTGTAAACGAGGCGCTCTACCGCTGAGCTATAGCCCTTGATCAATTTGATTATACATACGTTATTATATCGATCGTAACTAAATTTTGTCAAGTCAACTAAGCAATAAAGAAAAAAAAATTTCGAAGCAAATACTCCTTAATGTTTTGACGCGCAGTTGTTTCTAGCTACTTTCCCGAGTATAATAGATATGTCGATATGTGCGTGATGCACCTGAACGGATAGAGGTAGAAATAGTGGTGCGAGAAGGATTGGCAACAGCCTACTTGACTCAGCGGTTAGAGTATCGCTTTCATACGGCGAGAGTCATTGGTTCGAATCCAATAGTAGGTAACACTTATTAGATACCATGAGGATTCAATTGGTACCTAATAAGTTTTACTGTGTGCGAGACGCGTCGAAGGCGTAGCACCATAATAGTATCTATGTACTAGAATACTATCTATGTACTATTTATGGGAGTCTCAAATCACTGAGGGTTTTGGACTCATAAAAAACAGGTTAGACAGCATTTGAAGCTTCTAACCTGGCCTTAGCTCTTTTAAACGCCAAATTGGCTTCTATTACTTTTTTCTTGCCTTCTGCTTTAGCTGAGTCAGCCTGAGCCGCCTGAAAGCTTTTCCGAGCTTCGTCGGGATCAATTTCGGTAGCCCTTTCCGCTTCGTTAACTAATATCGTTACCTGATTACTATCTATCATAGCGAAGCCACCCATCGGTGCCATTGCGGACCATTGCCCATCGTGACGTATTCTCAAAACCCCCATATCCAAAGCTGTAAGAAGCGGTGCATGATTGGGTAGTATACCAATCTGACCACTATTGGTGGATGAAACAATTTCCCAAACCTCGGAATTCCAAACTATTCGATTAGGGGCCATTACACGAAGATTCGATACCATCCCTTTCATTGACCCTCCACTTGTAAAGCCGCAGCCTTTGCAGTGGCTTCGTCGGTGTTACCAACCAAGTAAAAAGCTTGTTCGGGTAGATTATCCAACTCTCCAGGAAGAATCATTTGAAATCCCTTAATGGTTTCTGGTAAACTGACATATTTACCTGGGGAACCGGTAAAGACTTCTGCCACAAAAGAGGGTTGTGATAAAAAGCGTTCTATTTTTCGAGCTCTAGCTACTGTCAAACGGTCTTCTTCGGATAACTCGTCTAGCCCGAGAATAGCTATAATATCTTGAAGTTCCTTATAACGCTGCGAGGTCTGCTTGACTCCCTGCGCCGTCTCGTAATGCTCCTCACCCACAATCCAAGGCTGTAACATAGTCGAGGTCGAATCCAGCGGATCCACGGCCGGGTAAATACCTTTTGCTGCCAATCCCCTTGAAAGCACAGTAGTAGCATCTAGGTGTGCAGATGTCGTAGCAGGGGCCGGGTCAGTCAGATCATCCGCAGGTACGTAAACAGCTTGAATGGAAGTTATTGATCCGTCTTTGGTGGAAGTAATTCTTTCTTGCGACGATCCCATTTCTGTACCAAGGGTCGGTTGATGACCCACGGCGGAAGGCATTCTACCCAGTAACGCCGAAACCTCTGATCCTGCCTGGACGAAGCGAAGAATATTGTCAATAAATGGGAGTACATCTTGCTTGTTAACATCTCGAAAATATTCCGCCATTGTTGAAGCGGTTGAACCAACTCTCATACGGGCTCCCGGTGGTTCATTCATCTGACCATAAACCAAAGCCACTTTCGACTCTGATATGTTTTGTTCATTAATAACTTTTGATTCTTTCATTTCCATGTAGGGGTCATTACCTTCACGTGTACGTTCTCCCACGCCGCCAGATACGGATACACCTCCATGAGCTTTCGCAATATTATTAATTAATTCCGTAATAAGAACCGTCTTTCCAACTCCGGCCCCACCAAATAACCCAATTTTTCCACCTCGACGATATGGAGCCAAAAGATCCGCAACTTTAATCCCCGTTTCAAAAATTGATAATTTAGTATCTAACTGGGTAAATGCTGGGGCGGACCTGTGAATGGGAAACATTGTACTACTTCGCACAGGACCCAGGTTATCTACGGGTTCACCGAGGACATTAGATATTCGGCCGAGAGTAGTTTCACCAACAGGAACACTAAGGGGGGCTCCCGTATCAACAGCGCCCATACCTCTCGTTAAACCATCTGTGGCACTCATAGCTACAGCTCTTACTTCGTTGTTGCCTAACAACTGTTGGACCTCACAAGTAACATTAATCTCTTGACCTGCCGGGTTTTGTCCCTTGATTACCAGTGAGTTATAGATATTGGGCATTTTACCCGGAGAAAAAGCCACATCCGATACTGGTCCAATAATCTGAGTGATGTATCCCACGTTTTTTTTCACCAATTCAGAAATTTCGAAGGAGAGGAAACTAGTTTTCGTAACTATTTCGGTGTATTATCTTGATTTAATTACTGAATCGATAGAAATATTTGGTATTTCATCGTTGAGTGGTCGATGGTAAAGAAAGAGTCACTCGTTCTCTTCCCATTCCCCTTTCTTTTTCGTTTTGCAGATGTAGCTATAGATAAATGAAGTGGAGGGATGTGCAAGAAAAACCACAAATCCAACAGACTTTTTTTTTATTCGTTATACGACTCGGCGAGTTGCAAAATCTGTGCCCCATCCGTTGAATCTTCATTTTTGGGCTGTGCATCCTCCTCTTTTCCAAACGGGATGGACATCAGACACGAAGGATCGACAATTATTCGGTTCGTATTCTATCGACCAGTCTAACCACGAAGAGATTCCCGAGTCAATGTGTTGGGATAGAACAGAATGCTGTTCGTTAAGCAGTTTTTTCAAGAAATCGGAGTGGTTATAGTTGCACCCCATATAAGACGCAGTATAAAATGGTAATGTTCCACGTCTGAAATGAATTTTTGATAGGTAAAAGTATCGTATGCGGGTTTAACTACCAAAACCCACTTCACGTTTCACATCGAAATACTCTACCTATGCCGAGCAGATCTCATCCTTGCAAGATTTACTATTTTAGTCATAGGGAGGAACAAACCCATGTCACCACAAACGGAGACTAAAGCAGGTGCTGGATTCAAAGCTGGTGTTAAAGATTATCGATTGACCTATTACACTCCCGAATATAAGACCAAAGACACTGATATTTTAGCAGCCTTCCGAATGACCCCACAACCTGGAGTACCAGCTGAGGAAGCCGGAGCTGCGGTAGCTGCGGAATCCTCCACGGGTACATGGACCACTGTATGGACAGATGGGCTTACCAGTCTCGATCGTTACAAGGGCCGGTGCTACGATATCGAACCCGTCGCTGGAGAAGAAAACCAGTATATTGCATATGTAGCTTATCCCTTGGATCTATTCGAAGAAGGTTCTGTAACCAATTTGTTCACTTCAATTGTAGGTAATGTTTTCGGATTCAAGGCCCTACGCGCTCTACGCCTAGAAGACCTTCGAATTCCCCCCGCTTATTCTAAAACTTTCATTGGACCGCCTCACGGTATTCAGGTCGAAAGGGATAAACTGAACAAATATGGACGTCCCTTATTGGGGTGTACAATCAAGCCAAAATTGGGCTTGTCTGCTAAGAATTATGGTAGAGCCGTCTATGAATGCCTTCGTGGTGGACTTGATTTCACAAAAGACGATGAAAACGTAAATTCCCAACCATTCATGCGTTGGAGAGATCGCTTCTTATTCGTAGCAGAAGCTCTTTTCAAATCCCAGGCTGAAACAGGTGAAATCAAGGGACATTACTTAAATGCCACTGCAGGTACGTGTGAAGAAATGATGAAGAGAGCTGTTTTTGCTAGAGAATTGGGTGCACCAATTGTCATGCATGACTACCTGACCGGGGGATTTACCGCAAATACCAGCTTAGCTTATTATTGCAGAGACAATGGGCTGCTTCTTCATATTCACCGTGCAATGCATGCTGTCATCGATAGACAACGAAATCATGGTATGCACTTCCGTGTATTGGCCAAAGCGTTACGCATGTCCGGCGGAGACCACATCCACGCCGGAACCGTAGTAGGCAAACTAGAGGGGGAGCGAGACGTCACCTTGGGTTTTGTCGATTTGCTTCGCGATGATTACATCGAAAAAGATCGTAGCCGCGGCATCTATTTCACGCAGGATTGGGTATCTATGCCGGGTGTACTCCCCGTAGCTTCAGGGGGTATCCACGTCTGGCACATGCCCGCCCTAACCGAAATCTTCGGGGACGATTCTGTCTTACAGTTCGGTGGCGGAACTTTGGGACATCCCTGGGGAAATGCGCCCGGTGCCGTAGCTAACCGAGTCGCATTAGAAGCTTGTGTACAAGCTCGTAATGAGGGCCGCGACCTCGCTCGTGAAGGTAATGAGATCATTCGTGAAGCTTCTAAGTGGAGTCCGGAATTGGCTGCTGCATGCGAAATATGGAAAGCCATCAAATTTGAGTTCGAGACAATCGATACGTTGTAAATAGATTTGAATTTTTGGAGCTATCTGCTACTGGCGTCTGTTCCGTAGGAGTTGCAAGACATACTGGGAGTATCGGAAAAGAATTATTGCTTTCTTTTTTCGTACTCCTAGTACGTACCACATACCAAGGTTGGTCGCTCAATGATAGGAAGCACGTGGTCTCGAACCGCGGATCCGGGGGTTCGAATCCCCACCAATTCGTATCAAAAAACCATGAGATGGGAACGAGCAGCCTGAGCTGAAGTGAAACTCAACGACCTATTAGGAACATTTTAGGAACGTTTTCATCACGTGTAGTTTCGTAAACTATAGCCTCGCTTGTTTTGTTGGATAACAGAAGCTAAACATCTAAAATATGCTTGATTTAACGGATAACTAGTCAATTACCAATTATTTATTGGGTCGATGAACTTGGAGTTGGTCCTGATTCGCCGGTACCTACGCCAATTACACAAAGATTTTGCGGTATTAGAAGAATAAATTTGAGATTTATTTGTTCCACGGACGAAAGGAAAATAACAGATGAGGAGATTATTACGTCTGTAATAAATTGGTTTGAAGATAAGCGCAAATTTGGTGGATTGATTGGAGCTTTCCTTGAAGAAGCTACAAGAGGCTCCATTTCAAGTGAAAAAGAAAGAGATAGGCGGATAAGTGTCAATGCTAATAAGGGATTATGGGCTCGGTGTGAGAATCGTGGAAACATGCTTTATGTGAAATTTTCGAAACAGAATAAAAGTGTTTGTGAGGAACGCGGTTATCACCTTTCAATGAATAGTATGGAAAGGATCGAACTTTCGATTGATCGTAACACATGGATTCCCATGGATGAAGACACGGCGGCAAAAGACGTTTTAGGTTTTTCTGACGAGGATTCTTATCAGAATCGCATAATTGTTTCTCAAGAAAAAACGGGTTTAACCGATGCTGTTCAAACAGGTATAGGATATCTAAACGGAACACTTATTGCGCTTGGTGTTATGGATTTCCATTTCATGGGGGGAAGTATGGGCTCCGTAGTAGGCGAAAAGATTACTCGTTCAATTGAATATGCCACGCACAAATTTATGCCATTAGTTTTGATTTGTGCTTCCGGGGGAGCGCGTATGCAGGAAGGAACGTTGAGCTCGATGCAAATGGCTAAGATTTCTTCCGCTTTGCAACTTCATCAAGTTCAAAAAGAATTGCTCTACATATCGGTTCTTACCTATCCCACAACGGGGGGTGTCACTGCCAGTTTTGGTATGTTGGGGGATATAATTATTGCAGAGTCCAAAGCATATACAGCATTTGCCGGTAAAAGGGTAATTGAATAAACATCGCGCCAAAAGATACCTGATGGATTTCAGGCAGCTGAGTCTTTATTCGACAATGGGCTACTTGATTCGATCGTTCCACGTAATCTCTCGAAGGGCGTCTTGAGCGAAATATCTGAGCTTTATTCATCAGCTCCTTATAAAAGAAATCGAATTTATTCCAAATTTTATTTTTCCTATTTTTTTGAAGGAGCCACATATCGTTTCACTATCCATAAACAAAAATATTTTTTTTAGATGGTAAAAAAAAAATATTGGATTTCTCGGTGATGGCGTACTCGCCTCCTCCCCGAGAAATCCCGGGAAGTGAAAAATCCAAATTAGATTTGTTTCCTCGAAATCTAGAAAACCCTTTTCATTACGGAGCAAAAAGAATATCATTAGATATTAGAAAGAGGAGCAAAACGAAGATACATTGTTGTATAATTAATTTTTTTTTTCTTTTCCTTATTTTATTTGAGGTAATTTTATCATGACAGCATCTTATTTACCCTCTCTTTTTGTACCCTTAGTGGGTTTGGTGTTTCCGGCAGTTGCAATGGCTCTTTTGTTTCTGTATATAGAGCGAGATGAAATCCTATAATTTCTTCTTTTTTTTTTTTAGACGAAAGAAACTTTCTGATACGAATCAAATTTAATGCTTAGTCTCAGCTAATACCGAATCTGGATGAATGAATTCTCCTTTTGTCAGCAGCTATCCCTGTTTGACTGTCCGAGAAGTCCAACGATGTCGCTCCAATCCATGTATCATTCCCCATTTCATACAGAAATGAGATATAGATTGTTTATTCGTTGCTAGGATTGGGATGCTTGTGGATAACTCAACTACTCACAAGCTTGAACTCCAATTTGGTACTTCATTACCAGACGTAAATCCATCAAACACGAACGAAAGTGATGCATTGAAAAAAAAAATAGAGAAAGTGAAGTCGGTGACAAAATTAATCCATTCATTATGCAATCTTTGAGGAAATAGTAATGAGTTGTCGCTCCAGATGGATCCAAGTAGATTTTATAAAAGGTTCCCGTACATTTGCAAATTCGTGTTGGAGCTGTATCCTTGTCTGCGGCGCAACGGGTTTTTTACTGGTGGGGTTTTCCAGCTGCGTCGGCAAAGATCTGATCCCCGGACTTTCGTCCAAACAAATTGTTTTTATTCCACAAGGTATTGTTATGTGTTTTTACGGGATTGCAGGCCTCTTTCTCGGGTTGTATCTGTGGTGTACCGTGTTTTGGGACGTGGGTAGCGGGTACAACTCGTTTGATAAACGAGAAGGGATCTCTTCTATTTTTCGGTGGGGCTTTCCCGGAAAAAATCGTCGTATCCATATTCAACTCGTATTAAAAGATGTAGAAGCGGTTGGATTGGAAAGTCGGGAAGGTTTTTATCCACGTCGGATTCTCTACCTGAAAGTGAGAGGTCGACGAAATATTCCCCTAACTAGGATCGGCGAGGGTTTAACTCTAGCGGATATGGAAGAAAAAGCTGCCGAACTCGCTCGTTTTCCGCGTGTATCAATCGAAGGATTCTGAAATTTATCTAATTTAAGAATTCAGAATCAGATGATTTACAGAGGAGGGCAGGGCTACTGGAGCAGTTAAAAAAAATTTGGGGAGGGTCCAAAAAAGAGATAGCCTAATTACGAAGATTTATCTAATTAGTCTCATACTTTGTGGATTTCCCTCTCCTGATTGATAGATAATTACTATATGATATTACACTATTGGAAATGGAAAATTATTCGGTGGTTTCTTGATACTCCACACCGTTCTTTGGATAGAGCTTATGAGACTAGTAAGAAGTTGCAGCGTTTGAGAGACGACTCCTCGGTTTTCATGCAACTGAAGTCAGTCCCTTCGAAAGCGAAAGAGTCGTCGCGGGCCACGTTGTCTTCCACAAATACGGTATCCAATAAATCTAGATATATAATATATTGCAGTCTTTTGGAGTACAGATTTAGTCTATTTATTCTGGGAATGCAAAAAGACCTGAGGCTTCTCTTCGGGACGAAGTTCCTTGGGCTGTTTCCAACTAGTAGGCGCCACTGGGCTCACTCCTATTGCACAAATAAATCTTTGACAGACAATTGTTTGAATATGCTTCCGCCCAACCTTTTAGATACTTTGCTTCTCCGAGAGATGTTTTTGGGGTCTCGCCAGAATTCTTACACGAATGGCGAAACGGTCAATAAACAAGGAAGAATCGGTGGTTTCTCAGAAAAAAAACTGGAAGATGATTTCGCTTTTGCAAAGGGACGCATCTTTCACAAGTTGAGTAATGTAGAAAAGATGAATAGGAAATTGGTTCGGATTGAAGCAACTTCGAATGAGTTTGATACTCAGGGAACACGTTGTTCTATAAACTTCTTCTCGCCCCAAACTATCAAAAATTTGATTGAAGAATCACTTAATTGCGAATCCGTGGATTTCCGCGACAGTCCAGCGACCTATGAGTCAATTAGTTTGGTGCCTCGGTCTGTGACTCGCACCTTATCCAGGTTCAAGGCAGAATTAACAAACCAATCAAGTGTATTTGTACGTAACGACTTTGACTTGGCCAAAAACCAAGCATTAATTTCCCTCCAATACGTTGGGTATTTCCTGCTTCCCCCCCTCACGATTTCAATTTGTCTCAGAAATTGGTTTCTAGAACCTTGGATTAGGAGTTGGTGGAACACCCCTCAGACCCAGGTGTTTATCAATCCCCTCCAAGAGGAAAAGGCTCTGAAGCAGCTTCGAAAAGTAGAAGCATTACTTTGGTTAGATGATGCAACTGGAAATTTTGCAGATACACAATTGCAAAATTATGATGCAAATGTATATAGCGAGACTATTCGATTGGCAATAATGTATAATGAGCCGAATATTCAGTTATTGCTACAGCTAGTAACCGATGTAATTGGCATCACCATCCCAGTTTTCTCGTTTATAATGGGTCGAAAGAGACTTGCGGTTTCAAATTCTCGGATTCAGGAGTCATTTTACAGTTTGAGTGACACAATGAAAGCGTTTTTCATTCTTTTACTAACTGATTTATGTGTTGGGTTCCATTCGCCCCATGGTTGGGAAATACTCATAGGCTCTTTTTTTGAACATTTTGGGCTGATTCCCAATAAATATGTAATTTCCCGCTTCGTTTCAACCTTTCCGGTTATTTCAGATACGGTATCTAAGTACTGGATTTTTCGTCACTTGAATCGCACATCTCCCTCGATTGTAGCAACTTACCACACAATGAGTGAATGATAATCACTTTTCCGAATCTGCTTTTAGCGAGCTAGACCCGTTCCTCAATTCGGATTTGCAACCCTTCCCCCTCTTGTTGACCATCTGCTAATATTGAGCAAAATGGAAGATACAAGGGAAAAAGAAAGAATTGGAATAAGAAGAGATTACTTGGTATTGCGCGGCGTCGAGAAACGACCCGTTTGTACAAAGACTTGAGACTAATCATCAATCTATGCAGAGAAAAATTAAAAAAAACTGGATGAAATTATGGTGGATTCTGTCACTTGCAGTATCGATCGGTTTTGGCGAATTAAGCTGTCCATCTGTATCAGACGCATATCCGATTCTCGCGCAACAGAATTACGAGAATCCACGAGAAGCTACAGGGCGTATTGTATGTGCCAATTGCCACTTAGCCAAGAAACCTGTGGATATCGAGGCCCCACAATCGGTTCTTCCCGATACTGTATTCGAAGCAGTTGTTAAGATTCCCTATGATACGTAGATAAAATAAGTACTTGCAAATGGAAAGAAGGGGGGGCTTAATGTTGGCGCTGTTCTCATTCTACCCGAAGGATTTGAATTAGCTCCCTCTAATCGCATTCCAATTGAAATAAAGGAAAAATTTGGAAAATTGTCGTTTCAAAGCTACCGTCCCGGCAAAGAAAATATAATTGTGATAGGCCCAGTGCCGGGCAGATCATACAGCGAAATCGTATTTCCAATTCTTTCACCAGACCCTGGTATTAATAAAGAAGCGCACTTTTTAAAATACCCCATTTATGTCGGAGGGAACAGAGGTAGGGGACAAATTTATCCGGATGGGAGTAGAAGTAATAACACAGTATATACTGCTTCAGTAACGGGGAAAATAAAGAAGGTTGTCCGTAAAGAGGGAAAGGGTGGATATGAAATTACTATTGAAGAATCATCCGGAGGTCGTGAAACAACTGATACCATTCCCCCCGGTCCCGAACTCATCGTTTCAGAAGGTGAGTCTGTTAAAGCCGATCAGCCATTGACTAACAATCCCAACGTTGGGGGGTTCGGTCAGGGAGAAGCGGAAATCGTACTTCAAGACCCATTGCGTATTCAAGGTCTCCTAGTTTTTTTTGCATCGGTTGTTTTGGCACAGATCTTCCTTGTGCTTAAGAAAAAACAGTTTGAAAAAGTCCAGTTGGCAGAAATGAATTTTTGATTACCTAGTCGCTTTTTTGATTGACGTTCCCGTTGCTCAATAACCCAAATGATAATTGGGTGGAGGAAAAAAAAGACCCATTTTTCCTTTTTTTGGTCGATGGTTCTGATGTGAGGCGCGAGAGACTAGCGGTGAGCCGCATGCGTCGAAGCAAAGAAAGGGGACAGCAGTTTTGCAATTCTATTTCATAGTCGTACGGACGGCCGTCCCTTGGTAGCCTTGTTGAGTCGAAAGTGCCGATTGCGTTGACTTCGCTTTTGTTGATGGTGTCAGTGGCATCGACACTATCAACACCATGAACCTTATGGACTATTCTATTCCGGGGCGCAATCGACTTTTTCCCTGCTCGGTCTCGTAACTCGACTCCATCAAGTCTGGGCTAGGGAATGCAAGATAAAACGATGGAGTTTTACGTAGAACCAAAAATTTAGATTCGTTGGGAATATTGCTCCTAGTAAAAAATAGAAGAAAGATATCATTTTTTAGTTTGTCGAGACCTGGGTCATATCCAAAAACCTATAGATTGATCCTATTAAGTTTTCTTTCCCGAACTAAAGTGGCTCTTTGAAACTGCGATAGACTTTTACTATTTTTTTTTATCGCGTAGCTGTGTAAAGTTACTAAAAATAATTTGTTCCTGGAATCGTTGTCGCTCGCCCTATTCAGCCCCGACGGATTCCTTGGAAAAGACTCGTTCACTGAAGAAAAAAAAATGCGCTGCAAAGCTCTAATACCGCTGAAGGCGAGTCACATGCCCGGTCGGCAAGTCGACCATAATAACATATCACTAATTTGTTTCTATCTAGATAGATAGATGTGTATTGAATCGAACCTTTTTTCTTCTCCTTATTTAGGTAAAAGAGAAGAAAAAACCGAAAGCTCCATCTGTAAAATTCGGCGCAATTTTGTTGCTTGATTCGTCCTGTTCGCAAGTGAAACGAGAGGAAGTCTTCATTGATTAATCATTAAAAAACAGCATTTGTTGTCAAAGAGACGACCCTAACCCCGAGTAAGCTCCGTAAGAGAATATGCTCGACGAACCTATCACAAGTGTACCGGCTACAGTACCTATCAACCACAAGGGAATCCTTCCAGTGGTATTCGTCATCTGCCCCACCTCCTTCCCCCTACTTTTTTGGCTTCATTACCACCCGGTCGCGACTCGAGACACGAACAGTCACAAATAATTAGGATCTTGATCTTTTTCAGGCAATTCTTTTTAGGTTCTAATTAAAAAAGTAATTAGAAAATGAAACGGCAAGTACGAAAATCAGTAGTAGTCCCCGATAAAGGCTTGTACGATTCGATTCTACACTCTGTTTATTTGGATTCGGTTGTGTCATAGATTCGGGGCTCACTAAAAACTATCTTTGAATGAATTGCATAGCTGATATGGACCCTAGGAAGAAAACCGTAGGTACAGCTAAGCCGTGAACGGCTAACCATCTAACAGTGAAAATTGGATAAGTTTTATCTAAAGCCATTGGTTTCTCCTAAAAGGATTTGGTGAATGCATCAACCTGTTCCAGCGAATCGAAGCGACCGGTTATTAACGGAACTTCTTGGCGGCTCTCTGAAAAATATTCGTTTGGACGGGGGCTGCCGGAAACATCGTAAGCCAAACCTGTACTGACAAACGGCCAACCTGCAATAAACGGGGAGGGTATAGTAATGCTATGGATGACCCAATATCAAATACTGGTAATAATGTCGGCAAAGGGACGTTCTCCTGTATTCCCAGACATGTTCAACTCCGTATCTATCTTGTAATACTAAAAAGGATTGTTTCTCGAAGAAGAAAGGGTAAAGGGGGTGGAAGGTGCGGAATCCACCAGCAAACCTCTTCGAACGAGACTTGATCCTAATTAGGTTGTCACTATTATACCCAGGGTATATCCAAAATGTACTGGGTCAGTATAGCTAGCCCACCTCCGATGCGGCAAGGTTACTCGTTTCCAACGAGTGGAGTATTCGAGACTTCCGGGATTTTTAATGTGTAGTTGCCTATACCACATGTGAACCAAACGGATTAGAAAGTATTAGTCGCCTCTCAACATCGTATGGTAAGTTTGTGGGCGCGGGGAATCAATTCTCTCGTCCTGCTTCTTAGTCCGCGTCCACTGTTGATCCCGAGTCTGGAGATGATTACCAGTTTCAACTAAACATAAACATATTGGGTTAGGCCGACGAAATAGGAAATAGCCACCCAAAAAGTAGGAGTAGTTCCTAAAAGAAGAAAGGAAAGGACTGCTTCACCGATTTTCAACCGACCAATGAACGGTGGGAAAGTACTATGTAGTGTCCAGTTCAGAATTTAGTGAGACGCGAGTGTACCGTAAATCAATGAGTTTAGATGACCCAATAAAATAAATAGTACTAATCAATTCTGATTGAGAAAATTCTGGTAAACAACTTTGATTAAGCAACTTCGGGTGATAAACTACTCAAGAAAGTCGTATACTAAACCATCTGTCAGATAATTTGGTAGTCAAATTTATGCTCACTCTATTAAGCTACTTCGCCTTTTTGACGTCTGTACTAACTTCAACCCTAGCTTCATTTGTCGGATTGAACAAGATTCAGATTCTGCAACTTAGTGTTATCATCTAGAAAAAAGAGTAGAAAGACAAAAAAAAACAAAAAAGGGAGGCTTAGCCGCCGCTTATTAATCCATCGTACTTATCAATTACTTATTATTACTTGATGCATAGATACGCTTTGGTAAGTATTCACATCAGACATCTACAAACAGGAATGGTTGAGGCATTACTATCTGGAATTGTGTCAGGTTCGATTCCAATAACCCTAGCTGGATCATTTGTAACTGCATACCCACAATATCGACGTGGCGATCAACTAGATATTCGATAGAATTGAATAAATGTCACATATTAAAAAAGACGTTGATTTAGTAAAAAAAAAAAAGATATCTATCTGAAAACCCCTTTTTATTTTCTTCCCTTATCCCATTTTATCTAAAATTCGTCCGAAGATCCTTTTCATCTGAGAAACAATCGTAAGGAGCTGCTTCGGCGGCAGCAGCAACAAAACAGTTGCCTTCATATTTCATATCTGGTGCGCATTCCTTATAGTAAGTACTTTTGGGGTAGGTGGTAATAGACACGCCCTGTGGGATTTGAACCTACGACATCGGGTTTTGGAGACCCGCGTTCTACCGGACTGAACTAAGAGCGCCTCTTTTTTGTCGGAGTCAATTTTCTCTTCGAGGCATAAAATGGGTAGCTTCCCTCCTCGTCCTCGTGGGAAGGAAGCTAAACTGATGTTGTTCTCTTCTTCCGAAGGAAGAGAACAACATAGATTAATTGAATGAGGTAATAAGTCTGATTCTCGAAGCTTGATGCATAGATCAAAATTAGGGATGACAGGATTTGAACCTGCGACATTTTGTACCCAAAACAAACACGCTACCGAGCTGCGTTACATCCCTACTAAATTTGGTTTGTAATTCATATCATCGATACGTTGTTATTTGACCCAATTGATTGTAACCAATAGTTATAGATACTGTCTACCAGCGAAGTAAAAATCTATTTTTTTTGGAGGGTCGCTGCCTCCTACTATTCCGTTCAATTTTTAGTTTTTTTCTTCTTGTTCCTCATCGATGTTGTGGGTGTTGCAGTGAATCCCGCCGGGTACTCAAAAATTACTAATTTCTCTTTTTTTTTTTTGAGAAAATTTCTTTAAACCTAGTGAATAATTGATTTTGGAAAAAAGTAAAAAAAAAAAAGATTGGAAGGGGAATAGAGGTGAAGAGGTAGGGAAATAGAAATTTAAAGAGAAGGAGGATTCTGATGCAATACGTGAAGATTTATCTTTCTACAGCCCCTGTTGTAGCTACGATATGGTTTGGTTTGTTGGCTGGTTCACTAATAGAAACAAATCGCTTTTTTCCAGACGCCTTATTCTTTCCGTTTCTTTGACCGAAAAAAGAAGGATCAGAGAAAGCAAAAAAATTGTAGAAATCTACACTTTGTGACGCAAGTCATAATTAATTGAGTCGGCGATGGGAGCGGCTAAATTCCAAATTTTATTAGTTGAAACTTCGCAAGTAGTTCCCCTCTTTTGGATCTACCTGCGGACCCCCCCGGAAAAAAAAAAACAACTTATTATGGTTATGGGACAATTGATTTTATGGCCAAAAGTAAAGATGTAAGGGTAACCATTGCTTTGGAATGTACAAGCTGTACTGGGAGGGAGACTGGTGCCAAATCTACGGGTATTTCTCGATACACTACGCGTAAGAATCGCCGTAACACACCTACTCGGTTGGAGTCAAAAAAGTATTGCTTCTGTTGCCAAAAGCACACTAATCACAAAGAATTAAAAAAATAAAAAAAAAACTATTTTTGATTGATTTGGAAGTACTCAATATTAATGTGTGTTGGTAGTCACAAAAAAAAAGATATCATGAATAAATCTAAACGATCTTCCCGTAGACGTTCACCGTCTATTCGCTCTGATGAGACTGTTGATTACAAAAATACGAGCCTACTTCGTCGATTCGTGAGTGAACAGGGAAGAATACTATCGAGACGGATGAATAGATTGACCTCGAAGCAGCAGCGTTCGGTAGCTACTGCTATAAAGAGAGCCCGTATTTTGGCTTCGTTACCTTTTTCAAATAACGAAAATTAGATCATTCTAAAAAAAATTAGTTCTGGAGGATTTTTGAATCTGAGAACTAAAAATCTCCTGCGAAACGAATTTGATTGAATCTGTTTCAATCGAGTCTAACTGATGTCTCCAAGATAGTCTGTCCCTCCGCTTATTTCTCCTCTTTTTACCTTTTGTTCTCTATGATAAATCTGCAATTTGATCCGTTACTTATTTCCTGCCTCTCCGTTGAAAACGATCCGGAGAGGCTTACCACCGCACATCAATCCTTATAATCATTAATTTGCCTTATGAGCCTAGAGGAACAGTAAGCATCTGGGGTAGCTACTTGTGCGAGTGTCCTGCGATTCAGAAAAACTTGATTCTCATACAAATTGTGAATCGTCGAACTGTATGTAATTCCATTTTTTCGTGCTGCTGCATTAATTCGAGCAATCCACAGACGACGAAATTTCCTCTTTCGGTTGTTTCTATCTACATAAGCACAAGCTAATGCCTTGCTTTCTTGCTGGTTTGCTGCTCTAAATAATCTCGAATGAGCCCCCCGAAACCCAGATGCAAAATTGAGAATTTCTTTGCGATACTTCCGAGCCACGGATCCTCGTTTTACTCTGGTCATTATACGTATAGCCTCACAGAAAATTATATTTTCATTAAAAAAGTCTATTTATTCTTAGGCTCCACTCCTCCCTTAGATAGTTCTGCTTCAATATTTCTTATCCAGAAATATCGATTTACAAAAATACATAGATTGGAGTATACCCCCTGGAGTAATTGGGACCCCAAACACAGATTTCTATTTTAGTGACACTAAGTGCGGTGACACACGACGCTTATCAATTTTTGAAAGATCGTAGATAGCTATTTCATAATTTTCGGGAAATAATTTGGTTATGACAAATTCTTTTTTTTTTTTATCTAATGTTAGAAATAGGGATTCCGGCGGCTTTTGCTAGTCCGACTTTCCCTCTCGTAAATACTCCGGATTGAAAACCCCCTCGTTCCTATTTATCCATCAATAAGTGGTACGCTGCATCGGAAATGTTACGGATTCCAATGTTTCCGTGGTAGATTTTTTCTGGCAGCCGGGTCCCCCCTATATACCGGAGCCTGGTATTTTCCTAGGACAAGGAAAACAAAATTGCTGTTGGCGGGTCGCACGATCCCCAATGTCTAACTCAGCCCTTTAATGTGGGTTTTTTCGCTTCCATAATTTATTTGCTGCAAAAAAAATTATCTGTATAGTAACGGTATTTTACGCCGGGGGTTGGCAAAACAGCTGACCCGTGGTTGTTGCCACCGCAACGAAATTAGCAAAAGAGGTATATGAGTTGATACCACCAGCCAGGCTTCGCTTAATAACTCGAGTTTATTATCATCGATTGGTTTTCTTCGTCCCAAATCAAAATGATCGGGTTTGCACCGACTCCAGCCACGAATTCCTATTTCTTATCGAAACAGATGGATTATGGATTTATCCCTACTTTGATTAGGCAATATAGAGCATTAATCCCCTAATATCTTAGGTTTCCGACCCGAACAAGTCACACATACACCCTAGTACACACTCCTCGCCGCTGGGGGCATCCCCGAAGAGCAGGGGATTTCGTTCCACTCCCCAATCGTTGTCTCGCTTTTCTAATAAGTTGTTGATTCGTTGGCATGTTCAAAGACGCAAAAAGTGTATTTGGTTCGAAATATTTTCAACCATTTGTAAAAAATAGTCATATCCCGAGATTCAACAATCAATCTTTACAAGATTCTTTTATTTAACTTATGAAAGGGTGGGTGGAGCAGCAGTCACATGGACGAACAAAAATGAAACTACAAAAAAAAACTTGAACAGAAGCAATTTACCTGCAAGTCTCGATTACCACCTACTGAGCAAATCTGCTACCTGAAGCGTTTTCCAATGCCGCAGGATCCGCAACACCATAATCCTGGGCTTCTTCTGCTGATAGAAAGACATCTCTTTCCATGTCTTCGGAAATTACCCACAAAGGTTTGCCGGTTCTTTGGGCATAGACTTTGGTTGTACAATCCCGGAGTTTTGATGCTTCTTCTGCCTCCATGACACATTCCCCTGCTTGTCCATCGTAATACGAACTAGCGGGTTGGTGAATCATTACCCTGATTAGATGACTTTAATTAGGTGCAACCGTACAAGCAAACGTTTTTGCATACGGCTATATATTTCTTTGATGGGCTAATTTAGCCTGTTTAATTTAGCATTTAAACAATAGCTCTTTGCATCGGAAAAACTTTTTATCTCGTTATCACCCATTTCTTTTTTAAAGAACTAGGTACGGGAAAGATATGACGAGATTATACCATCCTTTCTTTCAAACGTACTATGATGGTTCCGTCGCTTTGCAGCGCTGGCGATCCCAGAGTTTGCTATGTATATTCTCAATGGACAACGGAATCGGCACCGCTCAACTTCTCAAAAACTTGATTTTAATTGACAAACCTAATGGATTTCAAGAAATTGTGTAGATTCGAGACTTCCTACAACTTATGACGCTAAGATAAGTTGATGTTGATCGACGGCGCGTCTGCCATAAGTCAAACAATATTTTTTTGACTCGTTTTATCCCCTCAGCACTTCATTATTTCATTTCTGGATGTGCGTGGAAAGAATCACCGAGTACCGATTGCCATGCTATTGTTACCTCAACTAGGCGAAGGCAAAGTTTTAATCCATACAAATCATTGGCGCCAAGCGTGAGGTAGTGCTATACGTCTGGTAATTTCTCCTCCAGCCAAAATAGAAGATCCCATTGAAGCGGCTAATCCCATGCAAATAGTATGTACATCTGGTACGACAAATTGCATCGCGTCATAAGCAGATATTCCGGCTAATACCGCCCCACCGGGGGAATTTGCATACAAGTACATATCTTTGGCTTGGTCTTCTCCATTGAGATACATCATAATACCGATAAGTTGATTAGCAATCTCATCATCGACTTGTTGACCCAAAAAAAGAAGTCTCTCACGATAAAGCCGGTTGATCGAGATAGGTTTATGCGACCCCCGCCTCCCCCCCTCTAGAACCGTATAGGTATCGTTAGATACATACGGCTCTGGTGGCTTTCACGTGAAAAGAGTGGAGGAAGAAAAAAACAAACAAAAAGTTTGTTTTTTTATCCCTACGTTTTTGATCCCACCCGAGTTAGACACTTCCCATTTTTGGTTCAAGTTTGTCTGGCCCGTTTCTTGCACATCCTGAACCGCATCGTAACCGGCGATCGGCGAACCCACAACATGTGGTGTGCTAACTCTTCCCTTTACACCAGTACATTTCTGTTCTTAATTGAGTCCCTCTGATATAAAGAGTCTTTAGGTTCATCTTCTACCCCGGAGGGTGGGAGGGGGGTTCCTTCCGACCACCACTTGCACATACAGAACAAGTAGTTTTACTTTCCCTGTATCTACTCCCACAAATTATGTACTAAAAAAAATGAATCTAGTTAGATTCATTTCTGTTCTGGTTCCTACTTCGTAGCTATTCGTGCTACGACCGATCTTCGGGACCGAGTGACCGGAGCCTAAACGATCTGTTCATTCTAACTAGCCATGGATTCCGACGACTAGTAAATCTATCGGCAGATTTTTCTCACGCATTTGACCACTGATGAATTAGTCGGTTTTAAGCGAGATAGAGGCAAATCGATCGGATAAAAAATGATGGAAACGGGTTCCACCTGGCTCGATATACCTAACGAGTCGCACTACACGTCAACCCGAACCGCATCCTCTTCCCCAGGGAGACGAAAGGGCACCTTTGGAACACCAATTGGCATGTAGGGATTAATGAAATATGGTATGGTTATCTCCAAATTGGGGACGTAGAAGCTGGACCAAAAAGAGCCTACATCATATTATAACATGCTTGATGGAGACGGCGTGAGTGACCAGAACTCCTAATTTTTGCAGATATTAATAGATTCTGATGGGACCAATCTCTACATTGTTCTATAAAGAACTTAGATGCTAAAATATCCATGCCTTCACGCGTTATCTGAAAGAAAAATTACTGGCTTGTTTTAAATAACTACGTGTTTTGTACAAACAAGTAGGTGAAACGATTAAAAAAGGTTTCTCGTTGGAGAGAAGGCTCATTCGTTCCCTCTCCCCTATGTGGCTCTAATCACGAACCATAATATTGATTTAGATACTCCATGCAATAACTTCTATTTCGTCTATTTTTAATGCAAGCCTACATCGCAAGAAAGTTACGTGGTGGTCACTCATCTCCAATATCCAAGAAAGGGGTTTCTCACGGGTTTGCCTCGGTATCGCGTTCACACTGTCGTATTAAATGATCCTGGTCGTCTGATTCCTGTGCATCTAATGCATACTGCTTTGGTCTCTGGCTGGGCGGGTTCAATGGCTTCATATGAACTAGCTGTATTTGACCCATCCGATCCCGTTCTTGACCCGATGTGGAGACAGGGTATGTTTGTTATTCCATTTATGACTCGTATTGGGGTAACGAAATCGTGGGGGGGTTGGAGCATCACCGGAGATACTGCAACTGATGCGGGCATCTGGAGTTACGAAGGTGTAGCCGCAGCTCATATCATACTATCTGGTTTGTTGTTTCTAGCTGCTATCCGGCACTGGGTCTATTGGGACTTGGATCTGTTTCGCGACGATCGCACGGGAAAACCATCCCTAGATTTACCCAAAATATTTGGAATTCACCTATTTCTTTCAGGAGTACTTTGTTTTGCATTTGGAGCATTTCACGTAACGGGTTTGTTTGGTCCCGGCATTTGGGTATCAGATCCCTACGGACTAACTGGAAAAGTAGAACCCGTAGATCCAGCTTGGGGGGCTGAAGGTTTTGACCCATTCGTCCCGGGTGGAATAGCTTCGCATCACATAGCGGCAGGGGTTTTAGGTATATTAGCCGGCTTGTTCCACCTCAGTGTTCGTCCTCCCCAACGTTTGTACAAGGCTCTACGTATGGGGAATGTCGAAACCGTGTCGTCTAGCAGTATTGCTGCCGTCTTTTTTGCTGCTTTCGTGGTTTCCGGAACCATGTGGTACGGCTCCGCCGCAACGCCGATCGAACTTTTTGGTCCCACCCGTTACCAGTGGGATCAGGGGTACTTCCAACAAGAGATAGAGAAACGAATACGATTAAGTGAAACCGAAAATCTAAGTCTATCCCAAGCTTGGTCAAAGATTCCAGAAAAATTGGCTTTCTACGACTATATCGGTAATAACCCCGCCAAGGGTGGGTTGTTTAGAGCGGGTGCAATGGACAATGGCGATGGGATCGCCGTTGGTTGGTTAGGTCACGCTGTCTTCAAAGATAGGGAAGGCCACGAACTATTTGTACGCCGTATGCCGACTTTTTTCGAAACATTTCCGGTTGTGTTGGTAGATGGCGAAGGCATTGTAAGAGCTGATGTACCGTTCAGGCGGGCAGAATCAAAATACAGTGTCGAACAAGTAGGTGTAACCGTAGAGTTCTTCGGTGGTGAATTAGATGGCGCTAGTTTCAGTGACCCCGCCACGGTGAAGAAATATGCTAGGCGCGCCCAATTAGGTGAGATCTTTGAATTTGATCGCGCCACTTTGAAATCAGACGGTGTTTTTAGAAGTAGCCCGCGGGGTTGGTTCACTTTCGGTCACGCCACGTTTGCTCTCATTTTCTTTTTTGGTCACATTTGGCACGGTGCAAGAACCTTATTCAGAGATGTTTTTGCTGGTATCGATCCCGATTTGGATGCCCAAGTCGAATTTGGGGCATTCCAGAAGTTGGGGGATCCCAGTACCAAAAGACAAGCTGTTTGAGAGATTTTTCTTATTTATCCTATTAAAACGCGGGGTTCTCCTTTGAGTTCGGTTATCAATATTGCCTGGGTCAACAAAATAATTTTTTTTGCCAAAACTCAATAGATCAATTCCAGTGAATACTTTTGAGTATTTGGGGATTGAGCCAAAAAGAAGAAAAATTGAAGGAGTTATTAAGCCTCCTCCAATCCAATTAGTATGAAAGATATTTTTAATATACCAATTAACGGTCCAATCCATGGAAGCACTGGTTTATACATTTTTGCTGGTAGCCACTTCAGGTATAATATCTTTCGCCATTTTCTTTCGGGAACCCCCAAAAGTACCTAACAAGGGAAAATAAAAAAAGCTTTCTTTTCTTCTTAATAAAGAAACAAATTTTGTTGCATGGGCAAAATTAGGAGGAAATTTAAATTGATCAGAGACCTTCCCTTTCAATTTTCGGGAGGTCTCCCAGTCCGACTAATCTTCATGTTCCTCAAAAGGGTCTCTGAGTTCTCTGGAGGGTTGACCGAAAGCGGTATACGAGGCGTAACCAGTGAGGCTAACAAGTGAACGGGATATAGAGATAGCGACCAAAGTTGCGGTTTCCATTGCCATGTAACCCAAGAAATATTAGTTCTTACTCAGTATAGTAGTATACAAAGTCAGCGAATTTCAATCAATTGAGCAGGCTCTACGGCTACGAAAGTTATTGATGATACTCCCAGAGGTAAACCCAGAATCAGTTTCTTAGGAATGGTTTTGAAACCACTCAATTCGGAATATGGAAAGGTTGCTCCCGGTTGGGGAACTACTCCCTTGATGGGATTTTCCATGGCTTTATTCGCAGTATTCTTAGTTACTATTTTGGAAATTTATAACTCATCCGTTTTATTGGATGGTCTTCCGATTAGTTGGTAGAAAAGCCTCGAACCCCGCTGATGCAGCAGCAGCAGCTGGGGGTTCATAAAGAGATATTTCACCATAAATTAGAGAGGTAGTTAAATCGCGTAAATTTTTCTTCAAATGTTTTGACAATACGGGTGTGTGATTCGTCGCAACTAATCCGGTTCAATAAATAAAGATTCTCTTATTTTAACAAATATTATTCTATTAGTGGTGTCTCGCCAGGTAGCGGTCGAGTGATTAGCACCCGAAACGCGAGAAATAAATATTTAGTGATAAAGCTTAAACTACGACTAATTTGTGCCAATCTACCATTTTAATTTCGTGACGAAATTGTTACTTCATATCACTGATTCAGTGCTTGACCAAAAAGCTATCAATGAAATGTTTTTTAATTAGTTGTTTACTAGACTAGGGAAGTAGAGAAGGATCATGCAGGGTGTGCCTCGCTTCATATACCCGCAGGATGATGGAGGAGCTGTTGCCCATTAGGTCTTCCTACCTACAAAAAAAAAAAAAAGATTTATCGAGATATAGTAGAAATCTAAGGTTTCGCGCATGTTCAAACAATCAGATCGGAACGAGGTAACTTCTATTCACCTGTATATCCCATTTTCTAGGGGTAGATACGTCGATAAGATGAAGAGATTTCCCAAGACGCTAGTGCTACTTGTTCCTTAATCAACACTAAAAGCTAACATGAGATCGAAGCAAAATGGATTTCCGAGTTTCTCGGAGCTGAGTCACTTCTTTTTTCATTAAAGAACAAACTTTATGGTGTCGAGGGTTTGACGTCTCTCTTTTCTCCCTCGCTCCAGTAACTAATGAAATGGAAAGTGCCCAACAACCTTTGCTTAAGCTGTTTGAGAAAAAAGTCTCATGTACAGTTTACGAAGAGGGAGTTTACAAGACTTACCTATCTCACTAAGGTATATGATTGGTTCGAGGAGCGCCTCGAAATTCAGGCAATTGCTGATGATATTACTAGTAAATACGTCCCTCCGCATGTGAATATATTTTATTGCTTGGGGGGAATCACGTTGACCCGTTTCTTGGTTCAGGTAGCCACTGGTTTCGCTACGACCTCCTATCATCGTCCGACTGTTACAGAAGCTTTTTCTTCGGTTCAATATACAATGACTGAAGTTAATTTTGGTTGGCTTATTCGTTCTGTTCATCGGTGGTCAGCAAGTATGACGGTATTAATGATGATTCTGCATGTATTTCGTGTCTATCTCACAGGGGGATTCAAGAAACCTCGCGAATTGACTCGGGTTACTGGGGTGATTTTAGCTGTATCAACTGTTTCTTTTGGTGTAACTGGATATTCTTTACCATGGGATCAGATTGGTTACTGGGCCGTTAAAATTGTAACGGGCGTACCCGAAGCTATTCCCCTGATAGGATCCTCATTAGTAGAGTTATTACGAGGAAGTGTTAGTGTCGGCCAATCCACATTAACTCGTTTTTACAGTTTACATACTTTTGTCTTGCCGCTTCTTACTGCTGTTTCTACGCTGATGCATTTTTCAATGATCCGTAAACAAGGCATTTCGGGTCCTTTACAATTTATCATCCATAAATCAAGGATGAAAAATCCCCGCCTCTGTATCAATAGAGGACCTCAATACCTAGTTCTTTAAGAGGTTATTGTTCCGTTGCCGCCAAAACTTACCATTCACACAGATGAAAAGTTATCCGGCGGATTGAGTTATTGTCTCAGACTACCGAGATAACAAAATCGAAGCGTTAAGGAAAAAATTTGGATTATGGGAGTGTGTGACTTGTACCAAAGCGTGTAGGCTACGCAGATGCCAAATTGGATACTGCTGCAATCAGAGATGTGTCTCTTTTCCGACCTTTCTTTAGGATTAAGAATCGAAACTCGGATGTGTAAACATGTTTCTCGAACCAAGAAAATTGTTTGGAGAATTCTTTCCATGATCGAACTAAAAACCTTGAAAGGCCTCATCAAACCCCATATATATCCAATTGAAATTTTGTGAAGTTTTTAACCCTACGGTTTTTAAGACGATGCATACATTTCTTTTGCATTAGATACTAATTATTTGCAGGAATAACCGCTGGGGTAAAAAACCGATCTAAAGAAATATATAGCCGAAGTCGTAACAAGTTAAAATCCCATACAGATCGTACTTCGCAAGTATCTTGTGCGAATTGGCAATGATGCGATACGTTATATATGGGATACGAGATAATCCGCGAAGCTTTATTTCAAAAAATTTGAGCTGATTCGGGTGAGAAGCCACGCCGAGGAACAACTCCTTTCCGCGTTCGTCTTATCTTTGCTCACTAATTTTTGCGAGGTGAAACAACTAGATATCTGCTCGAGCCGTATGAGAAGAAATTCTCACGTTCGATTCTTATGGGGGAGTGAGGGGTCCATCCCGACAACAAAAAAACCTGACCTGAACGATCCTGTTTCGAGAGCGAAGTTGGCTAAGGGTATGGGACACAACTACTACGGAGAACCCGCTTGGCCCAATGACCTCTTATATATCTCTCCTGTAGTAATTTTGGGAACCATCGCATGTACCGTGGGTTTGGCTGTTTTGGAACCATCAATGATTGGTGAACCAGCGAATCCGTTTGCAACTCCTTTGGAAATATTACCTGAGTGGTATTTCTTCCCTGTATTTCAAATACTTCGCACAGTGCCCAATAAACTATTAGGTGTGCTTTCAATGGCATCAGTACCCGCAGGTTTGCTGACCGTTCCCTTCCTCGAAAATGTCAATAAATTTCAGAATCCGTTTCGGCGCCCAGTAGCCACAACAGTCTTTGCAATTGGCACGGCGGTCGCTATTTGGTCAGGCATTGGAGCAACTTTACCCATTGAGGGATCTTTAACTTCGGGGCTATTCTAGTACAGTACTCACTGCTCTCCTACGAACCTGAAAAATATTCAGATCTAGTCTAGGGAATAATCGCCATGAAGCAAGACTTCCCTAGACTTATTCACTTTTGAATCAAAATTATCAAATTTTTTAGGTAATTGATTTTTACTGTTTTGCGCTAAATTAAGTTAAAAGTCAAACTTGATTTTTTGAGTTTTGCTTGACTTACCCCCTTTGTTTCTCTCTACGTCGCAACTACTTTTTATTTAACCGTTTCTACTTTTCCTTTTCCAAAGTCTCTGTGGATAAAAGCATAATATACAAGAACTAATTTGGTTTTTACTGCTTGTTCCTACTAATCGACACGTAGTTTCTTGTTGGTAGTTCTATAGCGAAACGCTCCCACGAAGCTTTTGACACCTGATCGACAGATTTTTGCCCGAAACTCTTTATTTTTGATAAGTCTTCTCGGCTATAATTAAGCAAATCAGAAATTGTGTGTATTTCAGCCTTTTTGAGGCAATTAGAGGCTCGGGCGGGTAATTCTAGTTGGTCAATAAATGTATTTTTGTAAATCTTTCCCTCTAGTTCACTGACATCATCAAAATGTGAAGGTGATCCCGTCGAAGCGGAAAAATCTTGATTGTCCCCGGAATGAGAGACGTCCCCATACTTCACATGCAAAAAAGGAGTTGATAAGTCTATAAGTTTTTTAGAAGCCTCGCAAATAGCTTCGTCGGGGGTCAGACTGCCATTTGTCCATACTTCAATAAATAAGGTTTCTCGCATCGCTTCACCACTTCCAAAGAGATGAACGCTATAATTTACGTTTCGGACAGGCATAGATACGGCATCGACGGGAAATTTTCCACCTCCATATCCATGTGAATTTTCTATGCGATATCCACAATCTTTTTCAATTTTTAATTCAATATTTACAGATATTGGTTGAGTAACAGTAAGTATATATTGCGAATCGTCAATGGCTTCGACGGAGGGCGGTAATGATGTATCACCCGCAGTGACTTTTTTGGGACCAGTTACGGATAAAAATGCTTCCTGAATATCATTGGAATCACTCTTAGGTGCAATTTCCTTTAGATTAACTAAAACATCATGTATTGTCTCTTAAATACCCGTTATTGTAGGATACTCGTGCACAACTCCGCGAAATCTTGCACATGTTATGCTTGTCCCCTCAACCTCTTCTGACGAGGCTCTACGCATGGCAATTCCCACAGTACTGACTTGGCCTCTCTTGAAGGGAGATACGACAAAACGACCGTAATGAAGACGCTTACCTTCTGTCTTCGATTCAACACATTTCCATTGAATTACCTGGGTGGAGATCAATTTTTCATCCTTGAGCATAAAAAATCCCTTTTTAGTTTTGATATAACTAACCACTAATTAGACACGTCTTTTTCTGGGGGGTCTACATCCATTATATGGCATGGGAGTCACATCACGTACAAAACTGAGGATTATGCCACTTCGGCGAGTAGCGCGTAAAGCGGTGTCTCTTCCCGGGCCGGGGCCACTCATCATAACTTCTGCCTGTTTCATACCTCGATCAATTGACGCACGAATAGCATTTTCCGCCGCAGCTTGAGCAGCAAATGGTGTGCTTTTGCGCGTACCTTTGAATCCACAGGCGCCAGCGGAACACCAAAGAGCCACTTATCCTCGAACGTCCGTGACGGTAATGATGGTATTATTAAAACTTGCTTGGATATGAATAACTCCCTTTTGTACTCCGCGCTTTCCCTTATGTGAACGAGTTTTTTTTGAATTATTTAACATAGTTTATAGATTATTCATATTGAAAGGCTGTGGCTAATTGCTACTTGATTCCACGTCTAAGTATTTTCGCTATCCCTGTCTCTGCTTATGCTTCGGGTTGCAACAAATTACCATGATTCGTCCACGTCTACGAATCGATCGACATTTCTCACATATTTTGCGAATGGAGGCACGAATTTTCGTAGCTACAACCTTAAATTAATTGGGTAAATCTACTGCTAGATTTGACATGTGTTTTCCTTTCTTTTTTTTTTTCTTCTGGTCAAACAAAAAAAAATTGAATAAACAGGTAATTACTGGATAGTAGCACTGGCAACAGGGTCTACTGACTGCTGTTCGTATGTCTATTTCTCAGGCGGTAGATTGTGCATCCTTTGGTAAGATCATAGGGACTTAATTCAGCTCTCACCCTATCTCCTGGTAATATTCTTATGTAATTTCGTCAGATCTTTCCCGATACGTGAGTCAAGACTTGGCATCCATTATCCAAACACGCTCAAGACATGGCATTGGGAAGCGATTCCGTAACTGTACCCTCCATGTCAATAAGATTCTGTTTCTTCATCATTCAAAATAAGTAAACCTCCCAGATTATTCACAGATTTTCTTTTTCAAAAGATCGTTACTATCTATTTTAAGACATAGCAATTTTAGAAGTAACTGAGTAAAACAAAAGAAGCTTCTGAATCACCAAATGTGACACAGAATTTCCCCCCCAATTTTTTTTTGTCGGGCCTCCCGATCTGTAACAAGTCCATAAGATGTTGGTGGAATTGCAATTCCCATACCGCCCAATATTTTGGGAATTTCCCGACGATCGGAATAGATTCTCAAGCCAGGTTTGCTAATGCACTTGATAGCTACGATGTAAGGTTCTTTCTTCTTACCAAAATATTTCAGGCTAACGTCTAGAAACTCTTTCCTATTTTCTTTGTGCTCCGCGACACTTCTCACAAAACCCTCTTCCAATGAAATTTGTACGATGCTTTTAGTCATTTTGGTGGCAGGTATCCTGATCATAGCTTTTCTTCTTGTATTGGCATTTCTTATAGCAGTAATTGCGGTGGAGATAGCATCATTATTCGTGAAATGTCAATCAGTAGTTGTTATAGTTACTAATACCAGAATGATTCCCAACCTCTTTTCCTTTTCAAATTAAGCTAGAGTGGAGTTGGAAAAAGAAGTTCTATCATATCTATTATTTTTTTTTTTCCAATAAACTCTTTTTTTTTTCCGCGCTTATCTTAATTTTGTGTATTCAGATACTTACGCAGATTCGACAACTTCTCAAACCTAAATTTTCATAAAAGACATAAAATTTGCATAAAAAATCTAGGTTTGAAAAAGTGGAAACTGACGACTCCAAATCTTATCGCTTCTTGGTTCCTGCAACACTTCGGGGGCTAGCGAGACTATTCTGGCGAAATTATATTCTCTCAATTCTCTAGCTACTGGGCCGAAGATTCTAGTCCCTCTAGGGCTTCCTTCCTGGTTGACGACAACGGCCGCATTGTCATCAAATCCAAGAATCATTCCATTACATCGCTTTATCCCTTTACGAGTGCATACTACCACCGCCCTAACCACTTCTGATCTTTTTAGAGACATGTTGGGTATTGCTTCTTTGACTACGGCTATGACAGTGTCACCCGTATTTGCGTATCTACGGTTGCCGGTTCCTAGCACTCGAATACACATTGATTTGCGGGCTCCGCTATTGTCTGCCACATCTGAATAACTTTGAGTTTGAATCATTTGGTAATCAAAAAAATTAATAGGTTTAATTATATATTTATATTCGAATGAAAGATATATGCTCCACCCGTAAAAGCATCGGGGGAGAAGAGAAATAACTAACTTACTGATGCTGCAGCGTCGGTGATACCAACCTCAATTAATAACTACTAAAGCGTAGCCGCTTTGGTGACAACCGGGGTGACTGACGTCTTAGATAGTTCCAACGCCGCCACGATTACTATCCCCAGGTCACTTGTTTAGTTTCTCGTAGATGCTTGTCCCTGCTGTGACAAAAATACTAATAGAAAAGATAAAAGATCAATTCTATCTTGTATCTTCTGGGTGTAGGAGAAAAGCATCCCTGATAGTTACAGTTGCTATGTCCCACAGCCACTAGAAATATCCCTTCTTTTTTTGCTTCTTAACAAGTATCGTGATTCTATGGTAGTTATTATTCGAGTACGTATGGGCATTTTGTGGGCAGCCATCGCCGTAGCAGCTTCAGCTACATCTTCTGATACTCCACTTAATTCATAAATTATTCGACCTGGTTTAATTGCGGATACCCAGTATTCCGGGGATCCCTTGCCCGAGCCCATCCGCGTCTCAGCGGGTCTCATAGTAATCGGTTTGTCGGGAGAAATACGTATCCACAACTTCCCACCTCGACGGGCATGGCGCGTTATTGCTCTTCTCCCTGCCTCTATTTGTCTAGCCGTAATCCAAGCAGGTTCAAGGGCCTGAGGGGCAAATTTCCCGAATGAAACGACGCTGCCGCGACTAGATATTCCCCTCAATCTTCCTCTATGTTGCTTACGATATTTAGTTCGTTTAGGGTTACAGTCGGTGTCGGTAGTCTCCATCTCTGATACAAAACCGGACGTGAATATTTCTATTCAACCGGCTCCTCATGAATTCGATACCAGTTCTCATACTTCGCAAATTCACTGACTATTACCTTTTATACCTTTTATCCTCCTTCTTTTTCTTATTTTCCTTTCATCTATGAACAGCGGTTCAGATACCACTTGGTGCTAAATTCATGGGCGAGAATGAGCTCTATTCTATTTTTTTTTGTATGGGCTTCTCCCGCCACCCCATTTCCCGAATCTCGGTATTCACCAACTGAATGAGATTCGGAAGTCCCCTCGTTTTTCAGTCTCTTTGAGCGAACGTTTGGGTTCCCTTCCTAGCCGGAGCTTCCTACTCTATCTCAATTCCATTGAGTCGATGTTCCTAGTACCAACTGCCTCAAAGCTCTTTTTTAACATTTTGGCAATCATGCTACATAACAAAGCCTTTCGGGAGTTAAGCGCTTAACCATACGATCGATTGTGAACAAAAAAAAAAGAAAAATTGAAGTTTTTCGGTTTTTTTTTTGAAGCAGCCACAAACTGGTATCGTTTTCAGCTTCGCCAGAGAAAAAAAAAAATTTCGTGGCGTGGATAGAATTTTTATTTGCGACGACACAATCCCGTTCCGTTTCTAGCACTCGTTTATTTAGTACTTGAAAAGAGGGAGGGGGCTCACCAATTAATTAGTTAGATTTTTCTATGGATAAAGAGATGTCGTTTGAACGAGTCGCACACTAAGCGTAGCAAAGATCTTCTAGAATTTGAAATGAAAAGGATTGGAACTGGAATAGGATGAAGTTGCTCTGAGTACTATCGAGACTCATTAAATAGTTTTTTTTATCAGATAGAGATCACTCAGTACCCCGAAATGTCCAAGTCTTTATGCCCAAAACCCCGTAAATCGTCTGAGCCGGGTGGTAGCAATAGCTTATCCGGGCTCTAATGGTTTGGAGGGGGACCCTACCTTCCCTAGCCCATTCGACTCGAGCCATTTCGCTACCATTGAGACGTCCGGCTATTTGTATCTTAATACCCCTGTCGCCGGTTCTTCCAACCAGTTCAATAGCTTTTTTCATAGTTCTTCGAAAAGGAACTCTATTTTTTAGCTGCGAGGCAACATGTTCCGCTAGGATTTTTGGTTCTGCATATGGTTGGGTGACACTACTTAGGATTACTCGGAGCTTCCGACTTTCGAGTCCCAACATGTTCTCGATATCAATCTTCATTTGACTAATTCCTAAACTTTGTTCTTTAACAAGTAAATCGGGAAATCCCGTATGTATATCAATCTGAACAAGATCTGTCTTCCGTTGGATCTCGATATGCCCAACCCCGCCATAGTTTGAAGCATCCTTCAAATGTTTCTCGATATACTTCTCGACAGAAGTGCGTATTTTTCTGTCTCCTTCCAGAAACTTTGGATAGTCTTTCGTCTGTGCGAACCGGTGAGAATAATGCTTCTAACTTACACCGAGTCGAAAACCGAGTGGATGAATCTTTCGTCCCATATCTATTTCTCCCCAACTCAATATTAAATTAGTTTTTACTTAGCAGTTTCTTTTCATCCCTCAATATATTTCAATTGGTAATCATCTCACATGTCCCCATTTTTCATCTTTCCAGCAAATCTTAAATTTGACTTAATTGTCACTTCACAGGTGGGTTTCTTTATCGGATAACCACGGCCTTGAGCTCGTGGGCGGAACCTTTTTAGATACGTCGAATTATCTACTCAGGCCTCACTGATGAACAAATCGGATTTATTCAATCCTAAATTGGTACTAGCATTTGCAGCTGCGGAAAGAACCAATTGCGATATGAGGTAACACGCCTTGTAAGGCATAGATTCAGGTAATACAAGTGCTTCTTCGTACGAACAACCCCGGATCCGATCGATAATGCGTCGCATTTTGATAGCTGACATCCGGACATTCCTTCCCAAGGCTTGCGCCCCAACTTCCGATTCATTTTTGTTTTCCATGATATATGATTTCCTAGTCATCGACGAGATCCTTTATCGTTTTTGGCATGTCCCCGAAAGTTTCGAGTGGGTACAAATTCCCCCAGTTTATGGCCTACCATACGATCGGTTACGTAAATAGGTAAGTGCTCTCGCCCGCTATGGACGGCGATAGTGTGACCGATCGTGATAGGGACTATTGCAGAGGCGCGAGACCAGGTTGTAATCAATTTTCTCTCTCTTCGTATATTAAGATTTTCAATTTCTCGTATCAAATGATTAGCTACGAAAGGACCTTTTTTCGATGAACGTGCCATGGACAATTACTTCCCTCCCGCTTAATATTTTCATTTATCAATAACCTTTGCGTCGACGAAGTGTAAGGGGGTTGTTACACCTCCTCCGACTTCTTCCTCCAAGTGCAACGTGTCCCCAAGGGGTTGATGGCTTCTTCCTGCCAATTGATGTTCTTCCCTCTCCCCCTCCGTGGGGATGATCTACAGGATTCGTAGCCGAACCTCTCACCTCAGGCCGTTTCCCTAGCCAGCGTTTAGACCCGGCTTTTCCCAAGCCCTCGTTGTTGATATCGACGTTTCCGACTCGCCCCGCACTTGCCAAACAATCTTGAGGTATCAAACGAATTTCGTTGGAAGGTAATCTTGGTGTAGCTAATCGACCTTCTTTTGCAACTACTTTTGCTACCGTACCAGCTGCTCTAACTGATTATCCACCTTTCCCAGATTTTAATTCTATATTATGTATAGTGGTACCTAAAGGCATTTTGGTCGAGGTAGACCCCCCCCTCCTCTTAACTGCTTTTTAAAAGGCAGAAAACGATTGGGGAAGACCCCTTCCCGAACTGTACAAGCCCCTTTCGAGGCATACAGCTTTCCGGATACGAAAACTAAGATTTCTTTTGGTGGGCGCTGCTCTTGGATCTCGACAGTATCGAACTGAATTGATACCCATTAAAACAGAAGCAATTAATTCTTTCCCCATCCCTATCATATCCTTGGCTTCTTCGCCTGCACCCGGCTTTTCTCCAAGAATTCAGTATCTCTTAGGAATTTAGCAACAGAACTGGTGACTTCGATGACTCGCGCCAGCATTAATTAATGCTCAGGATGACTTAGGAAACTTTTTCTCCTTGACATTGACACAATCTCATTTCCATGCATTATTTTTTTGTGCCACTACGCAGCTTCGATATTGCCTCTGACCGCCAAATCGAATTTTTTTAGTCAAATTGCATTTTTTATGCTCTGAGTTTGCACAGGAAACGCCCTCTATTCATTGTTCCAATTCCGAGATTCTTTACCCATTTCCATATTATCTTACCCCTGCAAGTTCATAGATATTTAATTGCTACTAGACTTCGGCACGCGCTGCTGTCCCTATTTGGTTACCCTAACTAGGTTCACTCCTAAATATTTGATAATTTCGAAGTAGTGCTTGGTTTGTGGGCCCAGCTTACAACCCAATCGAGTAGTTTCTCAACACGCGAATCATGTATTCAACCCGCACTCAGAGGTAGGGCATTTCCAATTGAAACGGATGCGTCGGGGCCGGACGCTATGACATCCCCAACCCCTACTCCTCGTGCATGCAAAATGTATCTCTTTTCACCATCTTCATAGTTGATCAAACAAATAAAAGCATTGCGGTTGGGGTCGTATTCGACACTTGCTACTCTTCCAGTAACATTAAACTTGTCTCGCCGAAAATCAATTTTACGATATAAACGCTTGTGACCCCCTCCTCTATGTCTACTAGTGATGACCCCCGCATTGTTGCGCCCATTTTTAGACATTCTGTAGTAAGTTAGTTGCTTGTAGGGCTTGGTTTTCGTCGTTTCTCCGAAACGCAGGATTGCTCGGTTTCGGGTGCCCGGAGTATACGCCTCATATAGTCAAATGGCCATATTTCTTATTCCTTTTTATGCATAATCGATCTTCATTTGATCGGAAAAGACAGATTTTTCAGTTTAAAAATAGTGGAATGAAATAATTATCTTGAAGTCTAACAATCATTTTTTTGTAATTTGCACAACTCGAACTCAATTCATTTCTTTTCTTTTTTTTCCTAGCAACTACTCGGCTACTGTTAATACCCCTTACTTCGACATTGAAAAATCGCTCGACCCAATATTTCATTTCAGTTTTAGTTAACTTTGAATCTACGTGAAAAGTATATTGGTTTTGTTGCAACAGACGAATAGACTTTTCAGTAACTACTTGGTTCTTTGATTTATCCGTAATATCCCTCTCACTTTGTCTTTTCTTTTTTGACTCCTCATTTTTATGCAATTCCTGTATAGTGTACTAGTTTATCTCCTGTTACCATCGGCCGCAGATCCACCTTATTCGTGCGCAGTGTTTGAGTCACCTACTTCCTCTTACCCATCACTTCTTTCTCTTTGCATCCAACAGGAGTTGAACCTGTGAATTCGCCAATTATGAGTTGGGTGCTTTGACCGTTCAGCCATGGATGCCAACCAATGGAGTTCTTATTACCTATTACCAATATTATAACTAAAAGCCTGCTAGGAACGAAGAAAAGTCGTAATTTGTCTCTCCCGCCTAGCGTGTGTGCCTACCAACTCAACAACTAGTTGTTGAAAGGATTACCGTGAAAAATGAAGAAGGACAAACAAGCAGGAAAGAATTCGAGACGAAACTCCTGGTGGGTAATCCAAACAAATGATGAGGGATTCCTCGAGAAGTTAGCAACTAGTCCTCATGTTGAATGATTATGAATTATTCAAGGAAGAATGGATTTGAAACATACACGAGGAGGGTTCTGGGAGCAATACCAGTTATGAATCTCTTATGAACCAGGAGCCGTGTGAGGTAAAAATTTCATGCACGGTTCTGAATGAGCGGAAAGATCGAAAATCTTCTTTTCGACTCTGACTCTCCTACACCAGTCGTTGCTTTTTTCTCCGTTACCTCTAAAGTAGCAGCTCTAGCTTTATTTACGCGACTCTTTGGTCTAATTTTCCCCTATTTATCTAATGAGTGGCATATTGCGGCAGGATTATTAGCTACTTCTAGCATGATATTAGGAAATCTAATTGCTGTTACTCAAATAAGCATGAAACGTATGCTAGCTTATCCTTCTATAAGCCAAATCGGATATATTATGATTGGGGTACTTGCTGCAGACCCGGAGAACGGTTATGCAGGTATGATAACTTATACCTTTATTTATATACTCATGAATCTGGGAACTTTTGCTCGTATAACCTCATTTGGTTTACGAACCGGAACTGATAACATTAGGGATTACGCGGGATTATACATGAAGGATCCTGTTCTAACATTCTCTCCGGTTTTACGTTCACCATCCCTAGGGGGTATCCCTCCATCATCCGGTTTTTTTGGTAAACTCCATCTCTTTTGGCACGGATGGAAAGCTGGTTCGTACCCATCGGTTCCGGTAGCGCTCGTCACAAGTGTCATTTCTATCTATTATTATCTAAAAATAATTAAATTAATGTTCACTGGGAGGAATGGGAGGAGCGACACACCCACAACTTATATACAAAATTCATTAGTTTCTCCATCAATTTCAATTTCGAAAAGTTCTATTGAAATAGCTATGATCATTCGCGCACCAGCATCAATTCTATCGGGTATATTAATAGATCCCATTATCGGGATCACACGGAATACCTTATTCTAAACCCACTTCAAATTGTGATACAACTTTTTTTTTTCGAATGATTTGTATTAGAAGCCGGTTCTGCTGTCCCAACTAGTCTGTCTCTGCAACTTACGAAATAGTTATATCTTCTTCGGTAATTGATCCCGACATTTTCCTATCTAGCTTGTACTTGTCTCTTCCCAGAATCACTTGCTAGGAAAATGATCACTTGTCTATTCCGGAGGAGATATAAGTATTTCCGCGCGATGCACAGCTGGGGTTGCGCAGCAACAACCCATGCCGTCACATCCAAGTATTTTTTTTTATTTAGGCGGAAAGAGAATGCCCTTTTTTTTCGTCTCTTCATATGGTATTATTCTCCTGATACCGAAGAAAAGATTTGCTTACGAGACAGGCGTGGGCTTGTCGGGTCGCGAAAAAAAAAATTCTCTAGGGAATTGATCACCCCTTTAGGGATGCTTGATTGCGGGCGAGAATAGATTCGAACCCTCGGCTATCGTCAGTATGGAGTTGGAACCTTACCACTCAACGAAGAAGCAATGAGTAACGAAAGAGGTCCAGGGACTTCGTTTAAACCTGAATGGAGTCTCCCAGTTAGTAAATCTGGTAAGAAAGAAATGAAAATTCGGTTCAGCCGTTGACAGGCATATAGATCTATCCGTACAATTGAATTGGTGAACGTAACTCCACCACGCCCGTTCCCCTGCTTCGCAAAACAAAAAAGGTAGGCACACTAGACTCAAAATAGAGTACTGCGTAGTATGGAGGTTCGAATCCTCCGCGAGGCGTCCAGAGGTCTCGCATTTCTGGAAGAAGTCTCTCGACTTCTCGTTTCTCACCAGTAGAACTCAAAATATCTACTTGGTCGATCTCCACGCTTGCCTTCTCGAATGAAGCAGAACTGAAAATGCCTCTTCGACTCGAGAGACGAGTGGGTCCTATTGCATCGATGTCCCCCAAAGTTATCGAAAAAAAATTAGTTATCGAAAAAAAAAATTGAAATTCTTGAGAAATTTCACCCTCTCTAGTCTACAATAGTTCAAATTGGAATGGAAATCCTTGGGTTGTTGACTACTGAGATTAGACTTTTTCATTATCTGGAGGTTCAGAAGTAGGTGACTTAGTAAGTCCCACCTCTTCTTTTTTCTCTTTCCGAACCAAGGCTGGGACTGCAAATCCCCAACATCCGGGGGTGTTGGGGCGAGACCCAAAACTCAAGGAATAGTCTTACAGAAGAGAGGGAAAAAGAAAAAGAAAAGAGCGGCTGAGATATGAATGTGATTTGTCTATAAAACTTGAATGTGAATGAGATGGACCGAAAATCCTACTATTTCATCCTAAAAACACACAGGGGATGGAACTCAAAATTTCATCCTTCCCTTGTTCCCAAAGGACTCAAAATCCTTTAGATGGGACTCGAAATCCCATTTCTAAACCGAGTATCTGGTTAGGATTGTCTAACCCAACCAGATAC